AAATAAGTCCCTCCCTATGATTTATTAGTTAATAGCTCTTACAAGAACAAGGTCTACTCGACCTGGGTGTCGAACGTAAAGAATCCCTTTTGTATTATATTACAAAAAAATTTTGTACAAAATACTCATTTTGTAGCCTCTATTGTCAAAAAGGTTTTTCTTTCATTCAAGTTATATTGTATCATGTTTTGTATGTATGATGCAACCCAATTTCTTAGTTTGACCTGAGGACCTTTCGGCAATTCCAATTTATTCTATTATGAATAGTGAAATGTGGTAGATTTCTTCACTTTAGGCGAAGAATAAAATAAAAAAAAAAAAAATTGCAATAGCAGACAGCATGGGCATAGGTGGAAATGTGCCTAGTTATTGGCTCAGACAGTTAAAGACTTCCTTAGGATTGGAATCTATTTACTTACAATTTCGTAGATTCATTTTTTATCTCAATAAAATTGCATCAGCAGCCTCTAGTCGTGTTCTAGCTCTTTTGAGAGCCACATCAGCCTCGATTGCTTGTCTCTTGCCTTCAGCTCGCGCACGATCAGCTTTCGCTAGTCTAAAACTTTCCTGAGCCTCTTGAAGATCTATATCAATACCTCTTTCTGCATTATTTACCAATAATGTGATTTCATCATTGTCTATTTTGGCAAAACCACCCATCAAAGCCATAGTGGACCACTGGGCATTGAGTCGTATTTTCATGACTCCTATATCCAAAGCTGTTACAATTGCAATATGATTGGGTAATACACCCATTTGACCACTATTGGTAGTAATTATTATTTCTTGAACTTCTGAATCCCAAACAACTCGATTGGGAGTGAGTACACGAAGATTTAGGTTCATTTTTTTTTCTTTAAATTTCTTTTAAGTTCATAGCCTTTGCGGTAGCTTCATCAATGTTACCTACCAAATAAAAAGACTGTTCGGGTAGACCATCTAATTCTCCGGAAAGGATCATTTGAAAACCTCTAATCGTCTCTATTAGGCTCACATATTTACCGGGGGAACCGGTAAATACCTCTGCTACAAAAAAGGGTTGTGACAAAAACCGTTCAATTTTTCTTGCTCTTGCCACGATTAAACGATCGTCTTCTGATAATTCGTCTAATCCAAGAATAGCTATAATATCTTGAAGTTCCTTATAACGTTGCAAAGTTTGTTTAACTCCTTGCGCAGTTTCATAATGTTCTTCGCCTACGATCGAAGGTTGGAGCATAGTTGATGTGGAATCTAGCGGATCTACCGCTGGATAGATGCCCTTGGCAGCTAATCCTCTCGATAGTACAGTAGTAGCATCTAAATGTGCAAATGTTGTAGCAGGAGCGGGATCAGTCAAGTCATCTGCAGGTACATAAACTGCTTGAATGGAGGTTATAGATCCTTCTTTCGTAGAAGTTATTCTCTCTTGTAAAGAACCCATTTCCGTGCTAAGAGTTGGCTGATAACCCACTGCGGAAGGCATTCTGCCTAATAATGCGGATACCTCTGATCCTGCTTGGACAAAACGGAAGATATTGTCAATAAATAGAAGTACATCTTGTTTATTGACATCTCGGAAATATTCAGCCATAGTTAAAGCAGTTAAACCTACTCTCATACGAGCTCCTGGTGGTTCATTCATCTGACCATAAACCAGAGCTACTTTGGATTCGGATATATTTTGTTCATTAATGACTCCCGATTCTTTCATCTCCTTGTAAAGATCATTTCCTTCACGGGTACGTTCTCCTACTCCACCAAACACAGAAACCCCTCCATGAGCCTTAGCAATGTTGTTGATTAATTCCATAATCAAGACTGTTTTACCCACTCCAGCTCCCCCGAATAATCCAATTTTTCCCCCACGGCGATAAGGAGCTAAAAGATCCACCACTTTAATGCCTGTTTCAAAGATTGAAAATTTGGTATCCAACTGTGTAAAGGCAGGAGCAGATCTATGAATAGGAGATGTTGTGAGAGCATCTACAGGACCTAAGTTATCCACGGGTTCCCCAAGAACATTAAAAATTCTCCCGAGAGTAGTTTCACCAACTGGAACACTAAGTGGCCCTCCTGTATCAATTACTTTCATTCCTCTCATCAAACCGTCTGTAGCACTCATAGCGACAGCTCTAACTTTATTATTTCCTAATAATTGTTGTACCTCACAAGTCACACTTATTGGTTGACCAGTTGTATCGTTATCTTTAACTATCAAAGAATTGTAAATTCTAGGCATACTACCTGGAGGGAAAGATACATCTAGTACTGGGCCGATGATCTGAGCAATACGTCCTGCCTTCTTTTCGACAAGTGCGGAAACCCCAAAAAGAAAAGGATTGGTTCTCATAAATAATAAATAGGATATTGATTCCAATTGCTAATTGTTAGCAAAAAAACCTAAAAAAGCACAAATGCTCTGTAATGAGTTGATCAGTCAATAATCATTTTGGAGTTCTAACCTCAATTTACTTAGTAATCTCTTTCTTTGTAAAGTTCAACTTCGATAATGATCTCAAAATGGATTCATTATCATTATTTAAAATGGAATGAATTTTTCTTTTTTATTAACGAATTTATTTTTTTCAAAATAGAGTAAAACTTATTTGCTCCGATTGAGTAATAAATCGTAGCAAATAAGTTTTACCTACTATTGGATTTGAACCAATGACTCTCGCCGTATGAAAGCGATACTCTAACCACTGAGTTAAGTAGGTTCTTTATTAAGTCATACCTAAATTCTAGGCATAATTAGACATATAAACAATATGCCCTTAAGAATGATTAAATCAAATATCATCTTGACAGAAAGTGATCTATTTTATTAGTATATTTTTAAGACTAAACTGTGAAGGGCTATAGCTCAGCTAGGTAGAGCACCTCGTTTACACGTGCGCCAATGGTTTTCAGAAGAGTTTATTGGTTCATTCGGTTTATAAAATAGATTTTAGTCTTACTCTATGAATTAGGAGAACAATAGCATGACAAAGATGAAGTTCGTTCTATGATTCGAACTATAGATCTAGTTGATATGGTCAATCTCGGGGGCATTCAATGTCAGACATAATGAGTATAATACGTACGAGGATCTCAAAAAAACATTTCTTTTCGCTCTATGAACTTTGAGGTGTATGAAGTCTCATATTCTTATTTTGGGGTGAGAGAGACTCCATTTGGAGAATCTATGTCTAAGCATGACAGACCTACGTCAAGGGAATCTTTTGAAGCACTTTGGGATTGCTTCCGAAAAATTATTCGTTTCAAGCAAACGGAGCCATCTTATTATCTGTTCCGGAAAAGAATGGCAGACTAACTGATTTTTACATCAGTTAATGAAAGAGCCCAATGCAATAAAAATGCATGTTGGGTTCTTGGAACAGTTCAAATCATTTTGGTAATAAGAAATTTGATCTGTTCTACCGAGAAGGTCTACGGTTCGAGCCCGTATAGCCCTATACAATTAGAAAACTCTTCTATGTTTTCTCGCTCATATTGTCCCTACGATCCGATGCTAGTTTTAAATGAAAAAAAAAAAAAGCATCCAATTGATTTGCTATTTAAAGGAACTGACGACTTACACAGAAGATCATTAAAGAAAAAGTAAAGAGGAAATACGAAAATAAAAAAAATTTGGAATTATTCATAATAGAATTATTCATAATAGAATAAATAGTCTTTCGACTGCGATCCAGAGCAGACTCTTATTCTTCAATATCTCTGTTATAAAGAAGAACAGATCGGACATCGTGTCGAACTAAATATGGGTACATACATAATCCTTTTATTTTGTTTATGAAAGATTTTATATATTCCACGGGTGGATCGGTACCTATCGATTAGAATCAATATTCTAATCGAACTCGGTTGTCTTTTTAATTTGTTAGCACATCTCACATCGTTAGAAACAACGACCCTGAAAGCTCCCTTATTTCAATAGAGAAAATTCCCTTACATCAAACCATATTAACACGTTACAACACGAACCAACGTGAAGTCTGCCGAATTGCACGGGTTCGAACCATTTCCTAATTTTTTTGTATTAAATACAAAATATTCTTTTATTCATTTCCGTGTTAAGTCACAGACGAAACATTGAATTAATATACAAAAATGATCAATGAATCATTCGGGAGGGGAGAGAAGCGATTAATAAATGGACAATACAACAAATAAAAGAATTCGATTTATTTAAACAAAACAGGAATCATCTATTTATGTTTCTATTTTCTGAATATGATACTTTTTGGATATATTTATCCATATCCAGTCTTATTCCGATTCTGGCATTCTCAATTTCAAGAAGTTTGGCTCCAATAAATAAAGGGCCGGAGAAAGCCACTAGTTACGAATCAGGTATAGAACCAATGGGAGATACTTGGATCCAATTTAGAATTCGCTATTATATGTTTGCTTTAGTTTTCGTTGTTTTTGATGTGGAAACAGTCTTTCTCTATCCGTGGGCTATGAGTTTTGATATTTTGGGTCTATTTACATTTATAGAAGCTTTTATTTTCGTGATCATCTTAATTGTTGGTTTAGTTTATGCATGGAGAAAAGGAGCATTGGAATGGTCTTAACCCCCAAATTTTGGAATGATAAAAGACGAGTAGAAAATTATCTCAATCTAAAGCCGGCGATAAATCCTATAGAATCATCTTTACTTCATCAAGCAACTCCAAATTCAGTGATTTCCACTACTCTAAACGATCTGTCCAATTGGGCGAGACTTTCTAGTCTATGGCCGCTCCTTTATGGTACTAGTTGTTGTTTTATCGAATTTGCTTCATTAATAGGTTCGCGATTCGACTTTGATCGTTACGGTTTGGTGCCAAGATCCAGTCCTAGGCAAGCCGACCTACTTATAACAGCCGGAACTGTTACCATGAAAATGGCTCCTTCTTTAGTTAGATTATATGAACAAATGCCGGAACCAAAATATGTAATTGCTATGGGAGCCTGTACTATTACAGGAGGAATGTTTAGTACAGATTCTTATAGTACCGTTCGCGGAGTAGATAAGTTAATTCCTGTGGATATCTATTTGCCGGGTTGTCCTCCTAAACCAGAAGCTATTATAGATGCTATAATAAAACTTCGTGAAAAAATAGCTCAAGAAATATCTGAAGATAGATATCAGTTTCAACAAAGAAAGAGGTATTTCAGTAGAAAGCATAGGTTTCATATTGGGTCCAGTATTATTATTGAAAATAAGGAGGATAAGTTTTTTCATCAATCTTATGAATCTCGTAAATCAACTTTAGAGATCACTCCCAAAACATCTGAATCGATTTCAGAGATATCATACCCTTTGAAACATTTGAAAATACGAGAGTTTGCTGGCGAATGAATAATCGTTAGTAAAAAGTAACGAGCAGGAAATAAATTTTGAAAATTCCATGAAAAATGTCAAATCCTTATACAGATACTTTGACAATAAATAGTAATCAAATGCAAGGTCGGTTATCTGCTTGGCTAGCCAAGCATAAGTTAGCTCATAGACCTTTGGGTTTTGATTACCAAGGCACAGAAACATTACAAATCAAATCTGAAGATTGGGTCTCTGTAGCCGTTGCTTTATATGTTTATGGTTTTAATTATCTCCGTTCTCAATGCGCTTATGATGTAGCACCAGGAGGTTCCTTAGCTAGTGTATATCATCTTACGAGAATAAACGATAATGCAGATGAACCCGAAGAGGTGTGTATAAAAGTATTTGTCCCAAGGGAAGATCCCAGAATCCCGTCTGTTCTATGTATTTGGAAAGGTGCTAATTTCCAGGAACGGGAATCTTATGATATGTTGGGAATATTTTATGAAAGTCATCCATGTCTAAAACGTATATTGATGCCAGAAAGTTGGATTGGGTGGCCTTTGCGCAAAGACTATATTGCACCTGATTTTTATGAAATACAAGATTCTCATTGAGTGCAAAAAAAAGAAAAAAAGAATGAAACATACTTTTTTAAAAAAGAGTTTATCCACGTAAACATAGATCTATATGTATTGATCTATGTATATCCTATCTAAATAGATTAAAACATTAAAAAAATAGCAATATTCATATAGAATATATCATAATTCATATAGAATATATCATATATGATATATTCTAAAACAATAAAATTTATCAATTTCAATTCCATTCTATTAAGAAATGTATAGAAAAATAGAGTTTTTATATCAATTTTTCTAATCTCGTGCTTTATACGTACCTCTACACTACATTTGTCTAAGTTTATCTAAAGAAAGAAAATAAAGAATGTTAGAGAAATGACTTTAATACAAAAGTCATATAATTACAAAAGTCATATAATAACGGGAGATTTGAAATGATTTCTATAATCATTTCAGATCTCCCGTTATTCTAATAATAAGAATTAAAATCAAATTAGATGGATTTAATTATCTTAAATTTAAACTTATTCTTTTCTGACCAAAGTGGTTCGACCCAAGTCTTCTAAATTTTTCTGACGACATAGAGGTCGGGTAACCAATTCAAGTACGTCTCTTGCATTGGCAAACCCATGAATCTGGGCAAAAGTAAATTCAACTGACCATTTAGTACTAATTCCTCTTGCTTCTAGCGGGTTAGCATGAGCCATTCCCGTGATAGCTAAATCGGGTTGTAATTCGCGTATACGTCGTATTTGATTCGAATTATCCGGTTTCTCCACAATTCGTGGTATTGGTACACACATCTTTATACATGTATCTTGTAAAAGTGATAATTCAGCAGTTTGATATCGTTTATCCATATATGGAATGCCAATTTCATGAACAATCATTCCACATCTGATTAAGAATCTTGCTAGAGATACTTCTAGCAGATTATCTCCCATGAAAAAGACAGATTTACCGTGTACCAAATCAAGATAATCTTTTAAACTTTCCCATATTCGTTCCTCCCTTTCCTCCAAACCTTGGGGTTCAACACCAAATACAGGACAAATCTTTTCAATCCAAGCACGCGTTCCGTCTGGACCAATAGGAAAAGGAGCTGCAATTAATTGACATTTTTCGCGTCTTATCAAAGTTGTCGCTGTCCGACTCAAAAATGGGTGAACACCACAAACATAAACTCCGTCACCCAATGATGGAAGATCGGTATATTTTTGAGCAGGTAACCAACCTGATACCTTGATGGATTGACGTTTTAATTCTAGATTTAGTTGAGAAGCGACGTTGGACGGCAAAGATCCAAAAAGAACTAAGGAAGGGTGATTTGCATATTCAACCAATTCCTCTTTTTTTCTAGAATGAAAAGTAAAAAAATGTTGTATAGTTTCTTTTCGTTCACGAACGGAGAATTCCGGTTCTGGACAACGATGTGCCATGGCAGCTAACACAGTATCTTCTCCTTGAGTAAAGGCATAATCGAGTCCATTCGCTCTTGCCACTAGAATTGGGATTCCAATTTCCCATTCTAGTTTGGGTGCCATACCTTCCAAATCCATTTTTATTATCTCTGTAGTACAAGTACCTATCCATATAATCACGCTAGGGTCTCTATCTTTTCTTATTCGAATACAGAGTTTTTTTAATCCTTCATAATCATTCAATTGAGCCGAGATATCTCCTTCTTCCAATTCTGCCATTGCATAGCGAGGTTCTGCAAAAATCATTACTCCAAGTGCATTTTGCAGAAAATAACCGCATGTCTTTGTACCCACAACTAAAAAGAAACTATCTTCAATTTTTTGATATAACCAAGATACACAGCTAATTGGACAAAAAGTATGATAATTACCTGTCTCACATTCGACAATGAGAGTTTCATCAATTTTCACTGACATAAATGATTATAACTATGTGGATTAAATCGTCGTAAACCCAAGTAAATTTTCCTTATTATTTTGATGTTTCCCCTCATCAATAGGATTGAGATAAAGGTCAGAGAGTAGATTGAATAATTCCCGATCTGGAATCTCCTTTGGCACAATACCTTCTGGTTGGGACAATATTTGATCCGCTATGTTTAAATAATATTCACATACATAGTTAAGAGATGGTTCGGATCCAACCATTTCAAATAAAGTTTTCCCCTTGACCCTCGAAATTCGAATATCTTCAATAAGAGGTAACACTTCTATTACGGGCATTGGACAGGCCTCTACATATTTATTGATAAGATCTCTTTTAGATGTGCGATTTCCAACCAAACCTGCTAATCGGAGTGGATGTGTACGAGCTTTTTCCCTTATAGAAGCAGTAATACGATTAGCTGCAAATAATGCATCAAATCCATTATCTGTAATAATGAGACAGTAATCTGCATAGTTCAACGGAGCAGCAAAACCTCCACAAACCACGTCACCCAATACATCAAATAATATTATATCATATTCGTAAAATGCATTTAATTCTTTTAACAATTTCACAGTCTCTCCTACCACATATCCCCCGCATCCAGCACCTGCAGGCGGCCCCCCAGCTTCCACACAATCTACCCCTCCATAACCTTTATGAATGACATCTTCGGACCAAATATCCTCATAATGATAATCTTTGGACTGCAAAGTATCTATAATTGTAGGTATCAAAAATCCTGTAAGAGTAAAAGTACTATCATGTTTGGGATCACATCCAATCTGTAACACTTTTTCACCACGTCTAGCTAGGGCAATTGAAATATTACAACTAGTGGTTGATTTACCGATTCCGCCTTTTCCATAAACTGCTATTTTCATTTTTTGATCTCCTTTTCTTTATTTTTTATCTTCCGAACTTATTATTCGTTTGATCTAATTTTGAGTTTAACTTTGCCTTATTTGATAACAGTAAATAAATTATAGTATGTTACATTACATTCTTTGTAACATTGTGTGTGTGTTTTTTTTTTTTTTTTTAGCTCCCTCACCCTCATTTTATCCTGAGTAAATGGAGGAAGCCAAGCAAAGAATCCTTCATTTCCACAATAAATGCAAATTTTTTCATTAATTTGAAACGGGAACTCCCCGCTAATTAAGACTTATTTCTCTCTATTCAAATAATAGAATAATTTACTGCATGACAAATGAGAAGAGGATAAGATAGGTTTGGGATTCGATTTGGGCCTGCAAATGAATGCTTTTGTTATGTTATATATGATGTTAAATGTGTCGTGTATCGTTATTTCAATGAATAAATTGAAATCACCATAAGAAATAGTTGTTTTGGAAAGATCCCAATCTTACCGTCGATTCAGTTTTTTTTTAGAAAATCAAAAATATCTATATTCTATTCTTATATTTTGTTATATGTATGTAAATATTATATACAAATGTATCGTCAACCACTCATCATTTGATTCATTATAGAAAATCACAATGAATTGAATCCGGTCGATTTTTTTTTACCGGGCGAACGACGGGGATCGAACCCGCGCGTGGTGGATTCACAATCCACTGCCTTGGAACCACTTGGCTACGTCCGCCCCAAACTAATTGGCAGTCTCTGTCTACGGTCATTCCATTTCAAGAATGAATGGTTCTAAGCCCCGAAAACCAACTAATAATGAAACTATTATTATTATTGAGTTTAGTTATTAATTTGTTGCACTTGCAATGCAACTCTCACACAAGTTAGTGACATTGACATTTTTTTTTTTATATAAATAGTTTTGTTTTGGGTATTCAAAAAAAGATCTGAGCCAATACTCGATACTAATTAATAATTAGTATTATGTATCCATGGCTGAATGGTAAAAGCACCCAACTCATAATTGGGAAGTCGCGGGTTCAATTCCTGCTGGATGCACAGTAAATAGTTATTGTGCTCTGTTCGCAATAACTAGAACTTTTAAGAAAAATTAGACGGAAAAAGCAGTACCAAATTGGTACTGCTTTCTTTTTAGGATTGAAATACACTAACAATCCATCTTGAATAATTAGCCGTTTATAGAATTAGCTTCAACAGCAGCTAGATCCAGAGGGAAGTTGTGAGCATTACGTTCGTGCATAACTTCCATACCAAGGTTAGCACGATTAATGATATCGGCCCAAGTGTTAATTACACGACCTTGACTGTCAACAACAGATTGGTTGAAATTGAATCCATTTAAGTTGAAAGCCATAGTGCTGACGCCCAAAGCAGTAAACCAGATACCTACTACTGGCCAAGCAGCTAAAAAGAAATGTAGAGAACGGGAGTTGTTGAAACTAGCATATTGGAAGATCAATCGGCCGAAATAACCGTGAGCAGCTACAATATTGTAGGTTTCTTCTTCCTGACCAAATTTGTAACCTGCATTAGCAGACTCATTTTCGGTAGTTTCCCTGATCAAACTCGAGGTTACCAAGGAACCATGCATAGCACTAAATAGAGAGCCGCCGAATACGCCAGCTACACCTAACATGTGAAATGGATGCATAAGAATATTGTGTTCAGCTTGGAATACAATCATGAAATTGAAAGTACCAGAGATTCCTAGAGGCATACCATCAGAGAAGCTTCCTTGACCAATAGGGTAAATCAAGAAAACAGCAGTAGCTGCTGCTACTGGAGCTGAATATGCAACAGCAATCCAAGGACGCATACCTAGACGGAAGCTAAGCTCCCACTCACGACCCATATAGCAAGCTACACCAAGTAGAAAGTGTAGAACGATTAGCTCATAAGGACCACCGTTGTATAGCCATTCATCAACAGAAGCTGCTTCCCAGATGGGATAGAAATGCAGACCGATGGCTGCAGAGGTAGGAATAATAGCACCGGAAATAATATTGTTTCCATAAAGAAGAGAACCGGAAACAGGTTCACGAATACCATCAATATCTACTGGAGGAGCTGCAATGAAAGCGATAATGAATACAGAGGTTGCAGTCAATAGGGTAGGAATCATCAAGACACCAAACCATCCAATGTAAAGACGGTTTTCAGTGCTAGTGATCCAATCGCAAAAACGATTCCATAGGCTTGCGCTTTCGCGTCTTTCTAGAATTGCGGTCATGGTTATAACTTGGTTTATTTAATCATTAGAAGCTCCCAAGCATACACATAAGGCTTGTTATTCAACAGTATAATATGAGTCATATCTGTATGTCAACCAACATTTTGGCATGGTTATAAATATTCATAAAATTCATAGTATCCTCTTCCTTCCATAAACTATATGCACATAGATTGAAATGGTTTTCAATAGTATCCGTAGATATTAATACCTACGGTATTAATGCGCTCTATTGGCATTCCTTCTTTCTTTATGATTCAAGGTAATAAAAATAGTGGGATGCTACCTATCTTGCTTGTTAAGAGCAATGGATAACATTGAATTGCATTGGATCTGCAATAAGTACAAAATACTTTTAGGTGCTAGATTCTGGTACTCTGGGTTGCCCGGGACTTGAACCCGGAGCTCATCGGATGGAGTGGATTATCTGCTCTTTTTAATAGGAGCAAGAAATCTCTCCCCAAACCGTGCTTGCAATTTTCATTGCACACGGCTTTCTCCATGTAGTGATTTGATCCATCATTTGGTTGGATTTCCGGTTGGAAAAGATCTATAGCATCATAAATTGATCCTGGCAATTGCTCAATAAGCATTTCATTGGTCAAAATCAGTTTTCTATTTGTTTATTCTGCATCTTTTGCCAGAAATTAGCCAGAGGGTTGATCTGGATAATTTCTGAATTCCAAATTCGTTCTGAAATGGATTCTCTTTCTTTTGAAAATGATTTTGTAAAGAGTTCCGAACCTAATTGTTCTCGAACTACACGTATAGTACTTTTATGTTTACAGGCCAAAGTTTTAGCACATGAAATTAAAAGTATATACTTTATATGATATAAACCATCTTGATTGATGGATCCACTGTAGTAATGAAAAAGATTTATCCAAATTCGATCGAATCGATCGAGAATATCATCATCTGATAGACTGGTCCAAGACAATTTACTAATTGGCCACCCTGAGATGTCACAAAACTTTTCTTTAGCTAAAGAAAAAAGAATTGATTTAATCGGAACTGTTGAGTTTAATTCATTGGTAATAAGATCGGTAATGAATAAATCATCTAGCATTTTGGCTCTAACCACGAGAGGTCTCATTTTAACATGCATAAAAAAACCTAAAAAAGAAAAAGAAATCTTGGATAATTCAAGACTGCATATCCTATACGGTTGAAACCAAAGATGAAAATAGTATTGCCAAAAATGAAACAGATGATATCTACATTTTTTCACTTGAAGATGCGTACCCTTTAGAGCTATAAGGGATCTTTCTCCATATCTCACATAATGGATGAAAGAATCCTTCAACAACCAGATCTTTTTTGTTGAAATTTTTTGAGGAGGAAATATAACAATATCTTTTATCTTTTTCTCAAAATGAGTTCGATCCGGAAAAGATTCATATAACAATGATTGTGAATTAAAAAATCGTTTAATAAGAGGAATTAAAAACGATTCGCATTCATACACATAAGAATTCCAAAGGAACAGGGAGAACGTATTTTCTCTCTGTGTAATCAGAGATTTCTGCAAATTTTCTCGACTAAAACTACATTCATGGAGAATCGATCGTAATAAATGCAAAGAAGGAGCATCTAGGATCCAGCGACGAAAAAGTCGAACCAAAATTTCCGGATGAATTGAGTAGGGCACTCGTATATCTGATATATAATTGGAATGTGGTAATTTATCCTCCATAAAAGGAAATATGCAATGGATGGATCGGAGACTATTCCATCCATCCATTCCTTTTATGAAATGTTTTGATCGCATTGCGAACGAAACTTCCAAGACAATTGTAAACCCTTTTAGTATCCATTTAAAAGAATTCTTATTGTATTCAATGAATTTATTTGAATCGGAATTCCCGAATAAACTAATTGAATTATTCTGTTTACGTATTCGACGTATTGAACGTTTTACAGTCAGGAAACTCAAAAAATTAGAAACTAAAATTTCCGTCGGTTCCTCGGAACCAGATCTATCTAAATGATGATCATGAGCAATTGCGTAAAGATCTTCCCGAAAAAAAAGCGGATATAAAAAGAATTGTTGCCAAGATCGATGTTTGTTTGAATTTCTTTGGAAGTCATCCATTTTTTAAACCCCCGGACCCAAGAATAACCTGTTGGATTATTAAAGATAATACATGGTGCGATCTAGTTGGAACATAATAGAAAATGTCTATCAGATAGATATTTTTCTTCGCATAGATCTTCATTCGTCATGAGGAAGAATGAAAATTGATTATTTTGGCAGTCCGATCGCTCTCCTGACTCATGGAATAGAATTAACATGGTCAGTACACTATTTCTCTTACACATTTGTTTTCGAGTACTTAGGACTCATGGTGAATGTAGAAAACCCTAATTTATTACAGGGAAAAACTTCCTTTATCGGTTACTAAAAGGCTTTTAACTTCCGATTAGTAAAGGGAATTCCTCGTTGAAATGAGGAACAGAAGCTCGTTCTTCTGGTTTTACTTATGATTCAAGCCATCCAGCTTTATCCATTGACTCACTTGACTTAATCACTCGCACTCTCGAATTTATTTGATCTTATTTAAAAATAAATTCATTTGTTCAAATTAAATTGTATACACATGTCAATAATTTGTATACATTATTATTTGTATATGCATTGAATTCCTTGATCCGCCGCTTCTGATCAAAAAAGAAAGTCGAGATTCTTAGAACGACATGCTGCTTTTTCCATTTTTTTTCAGGATCAGTCGTAGTCTTACTAATTTTACCGATGGTATAGACGAATTTAATAGTTCATCCGAACATGTAAAAGACCATAGTCGCACTTAAAAGCCGAGTACTCTGCCATTGAGTTAGCAACCCTTATTTGTATAGATACAGTCGAAGTAGAGCAGTTACTTGATTCAATCGATCAGAAATAGAACCTTTACAATAAATCATCAAGGATATTAATAATCGAATCGAACTTTACCATTTCTTAATCAAATCAAGTGATCTTTCCGGATCAGATTATTTCTGATCCGTTGAACGAATTCACCATAAAAAAAAAAAAAAAAGAAATAGCGGATTTATTATATCCAAAAAATCTGCTATTGTCAATCCCGAAATGTTGGGAAGGATTGTTGGATTGACATTAGATTAAGATGAAAAATGATTAGGAATATAAAGAAAAGATCGTTAGAAATGGCAGTAAAGTAAAAAAAAGTACAAATTTATTTTTCTATTTAATGAATAAAAAACAATAACAATTGTTTATCATTTTTTGTTTCATTCATTCAGTTCGTTCTCGCAATTCTAATCTTTTTCATTTCTTCTTCTTCTTCTCTTGAAGAACCGCTTAACAAAAATCCTTATGTGCTTCCCTATATAAGATCGCAGAGGAATAAAATACATAAAATGAAGATATAATAAAACAAATATAAATGGATAATAATAAAACAACCATGATACAAAATTTATATAATAACTAAATTTTATATGATCTAAAGCTAAACGTAGACGCATTATTTAGAATACCCCCTTTCCTTTTGTAATAAATAAAAAAAAATTGAAAACGCGTTTAAAACGATAAATTTTTGCAGAAAAATACCATGACACAATTTCTGTAAATTGAGTTACTAATTTGATAAATTATACAATAGCACTATAAATAAAATTCGATAGGTAGCTCATTGATTTAATTTCAATTAACCCTAGATTCTGCCCCTAGCTGAAAAAAAAAGTTGATACCAAGCTCCTATATCTTTTTTGATAAATGTCGAGCTAAGAGTATCTTCGCGTCAAAATGGCGGATGTCATAATCCACAGAACTAATCATGTCGTTTAAGTCACACGTTGCTTTTTACCACATCGTTTTAAGACAAATTTTTATCATACAGATAGATCTCTTATCCGATCCTAAAATAGATATGTAATTATGAATAGTCATTCACTCAATTTCTAGAATACATTTTTTATAATTAATTGGTTTAGTTAGCTAGGTATTCAATGCTTCTTTAGCTGCGTACATTACTTCGACAGTAATGGTTTCAATTCCCTTTTGTCGTGCAAATTTTTCAGTATTTCTTTCCACCTTTTCTCTGGCAAAACGAGGAATTTTACTTAATTCTAGTCGACTTTCAGGATTCCAAATTAGGCCTATATCCGTAGATATAGATTTGGATATTATTTCTTTAGTATCATGACCACCAAAAATATCTAGAAGATGGTCCTCCATACCCAGAGCAAATGAGTTATAAATTAAATCAGCTATTTGATTAGTACCTTCGTAACCTAAAAAAGGTCGGTATCCCAAAGGAAAGTTTTGTATATGAACTGGTGCAGAAATAACTCCACACGGAATATCAAGACGTTTACCAATATGACGTTCCATTTGAGTACCAAATATTGCAGATGGTTCCATGTGAGCGATCATATCTCCTACCTCAGCATGATCATCTGTGATCAGTATTTCATCGCAGAAACCTTGAATTTGCTCTTTGAACCATTCCGCATCGTGTTTGCAATAAGTACCTGCACAACTGACACGAATCCCCATTTCTCGAACAAGTATCTTAGTGATTGAAGCAGCATGAGTTGTATCACCAAAAACAACTGTTTCTTTACCCGTCAAATTCTGACAATCAATAGATCTTGAAAACCAAGCAGCTTGGGAAACAAATCGAGTTTGTCCGTCGATATAAGGTTCATAATCCACTCTTTTATTCGATGAACTAAGAGTCAACGTATTCACAATTTTTTGAATCTGGCGGATCCACTCCGCCATATCTACAGCTCCCATGGGAGCTATAGATATGTAAGGCATCCCATATTCTTTATTTAAATATACCGCTGTCATTAAGCCCACTTCACGATAAGGAATTAAATTGAACCAAGCTTTTGGTAATTTTTTAAGATCTTCTACAGATCCTCCTTCAGGAATTATTTGATTAATTTCAATATCCAGATCTCGTAATAAACGTCTTAATTCACGACAATCGTGTTGATTATGAAAACCCAATGTAAAAATTCCAATTATATTGACAGAAGGCGCATCAGTTAGAAATTGATCCCATTTTTCTTGTCTATGACATCTATCTAAATAATATCGAACCACCTGTTCTAAAGTTCTATCCGCTGCTTGAATTTCATTTACTTGATAATGATCAACATCTGCAAAAATGACGTCGGAATCAGAAATTATGGATGCTCTATTCACAAAGTTCTGTAAATCTTCTTGCAAAATACTAGAGGTACATGTAGGTGTCAATATAATAAGATCAGGGTGTTCCTCTTTATCTTTCCGGAGAATATTATCCACAACTCTTTCTTGAGATCCACGTGCTAGTACGTGACGATCTACTATGCTAGCAGTTGCGGCAGTAAAATCTCTTTCACGTTCTAACATAGAACGCATTACATTAAAATAATCATCTCCTAGAGGAGCGTGCATAATGGCATGCACATTTTTGAAAGAACTAGCTACTCGTAGGGTTCCAATATGAGCAGGACCAGCATACATCCAATAGGCTAATTTCACTTTATCTCTATCTCAATTTGATCTGTATTCCAATCCTACACCGCAAAAATATCCCTTTCTCTATTTAGAATCTTATCGAAATCATATTTCCCTTCTATAAGTCTTTTTTTTTTCAATTCAATAATACTGTTCCACCTGGGACGGAAGGATTCGAACCTTCGAAATAACAGGACCAAAACCTGCTGCCTTACCGCTTGGCCACGCCCCATTATTATTTTATAATAATCCATTAAGATAAATTGACGCAATGTTTCATTTGAATCTGAATTGCATTATTCTAATTCGATTTGCTATGCAATTATGCATAACCGGAGGGGCATAGATTCTGGAGTTAATCAGATATCTAACTATAGGGGAACCTAAAAAGAAACAAGAATATACATTCATTGGTGATTCCCTATCAGAATAGGTAAAATATTGTATAAATAAATGATCCCTTCCAACTCGAAGACTAAAAGTCTAATCTTGCGATTGATTGGCCAAATACTTTTAGATCTTTACATTATTCATCGGAGAATCAAAATGTCAGTTATCCTCAACTTCCATATTTGTCTAGACGATGCCGCTTTTCATTTGAATAATCCCTTTTTTGCCAAATTGCCTGAAGCTTATGCAATTTTTGATCCAATTGTTAATGTAATGCCCATTATCCCTCTGTTCTTTTTTTTATTAGCCTTTGCTTGGCAAGCTGCCGTAAGTTTTCGATAACGATAATCTAAGTTTTTATTTATTTTTGTTTGTATTCACTTGATACGGAAAAAACATATTTTTTTTCTATCATTTTATTATTATTAGTTAGTTGTTACAATTTAACTATTTCTAATTGGATCATTTTCATTAACTAAATTGATGTAACACTCTTTTTCCTTGTTCTGATGTTTATTTTGTGATACATCTATTCTCAACAGATCAAAATAACTTTAGTCAATATCAACGGCATCACAGTTGCAGTTTGGGTGATTAGCTAGTGATTAGAATATGTTATTAAAAAATAACATATCTTTAAATATTCTATTTAAAGAACGAGTAAGGATGATAATTTATCTATTCCAAATTTTCTTCTATTTTAGACATAGACTGTACTTGTTTCTATTGTTTTGTTGATTGTGATAATCTTAAACAAGTTTAGGATAGTTTAATTAGTATTCGAATTCCTATTTCTCCTGTTCAATTCCGAGCAAAGAAGAAAAGAGAAACAGAATAGATTCAATTTTGAATCTGCTTTTTTTCTTTGCTCAGCCAATGCCAATATATGATACAAAAATTGATGATCTATTCCGTTTTCTAATAAGAATAATTTCGGAGATTACATAATGCTTACTCTTAAGCTGTTCGTTTACACAGTAGTGATATTTTTTGTTTCTCTCTTTATCTTTGGATTCCTATCAAACGATCCAGGACGAAATCCTGGGCGTAAAGAATAGAAAAAAAGATTAGAAAGTAGATTTTGTAAAAATCCCTTATAGGTTTTGAGGAGTAATCTCAGACTGAACGGAGAGAGAGGGATTCGAACCCTCGGTACAAAATAGTTTGTACAACGGATTAGCAATCCACCGCTTTAGTCCGCTCAGCCATCTCTCCTAGATGGCAGATCTAAAATGAATATAGCATTTCACTAAATAAAGACCAACATTTGTGAGAATCCAATTTTCTTTTTTTATTCCATTCCAAACAATTTTTCGCTTTCTCTAGCCCGGCCAGTATCTGGCCAGGCCATTATCTTTCCTAGATAAGGAATTAATTGACTAAATTATGAAGAATACAGTGCTCTACCTAATCTGAAAGCTAAAATCATTATTATAAAAGTAACAGCAATAAAAAGGGCTATCAAAATTTGACCTTGTGATATCATTTCTTATATTTCCTTTTATGTATTATATTTTTATCTCTTATTATAAGATTAATAGATAAGCACTTCTATATATATATTTTTTTTTAATTCCAACTATTTCAGATTATAATCTGGATGAGATGTTCTAGATTGGATTGAAAATGTATAGATCATATTGAAGAGTAAAAAAGAGATTTCAAAGACTAAGAGTGGATCATTTTTATTTTCTATATCTGTCATAAAGAAAAACTAATTCCAAATTACTTGAATTATTCTAAAGAATGTGTTAATAATCATAACAACTATCTATAATTAGACTAGTTACTAAAGAAAATTATACTATTAGTCATGGAGTATTCCCTACAATATTGATTAAGGATTTTTATTGTAAGAGTAAAAACAAAACAATAAGGTAAGGGACGGAAGAAGTGAAAATAAACTATCTGTTATTGAGTTTTCAGGAATAGGAAAATATGATGATCGGAACTTGCATTAGATTCTTATTAGAATCTAAAAATTACTTTTTCTTTTCCCTATTGGACAAAAAATCGATCTGTATGATACAATGCAAATTGTGGCGGGTATAGTTTAGTGGTAAAAGTGTGATTCGTTCTATCATTATATTCAACAGAGTTGAAGGATCTTTCAACTCTCGTTTATATTTTTTTATATAAAAAACTCTATTTACTATATAGGTTCTAAACCTCTCCTATGAATACCCTGGGTCAGGAAAGGAATTGTGCGCATTCTCGTAATTTGAATTTGGAATGATAAAATGACCATATTTTCCATTCAAGATGGCGAAACAGAATGTATAATTTTTTAAAGGATTAGACCGATCTATCTAATCGGATCAATCAAAGATCCATGGATATCAAAATATTATTTTTCATCGTAACTAAACTAAATGTTCAACTACTAGAATAACAAAAGTTGGAGTCAAATAGCTAGGTAACAGTGACTTTGGTTTACTTTAGTCACCGTGATTTTGTTTGAGCTCGGTGAAATTTGATTTCCTCTAGGATCGCAATCAGTAGAAATAGGGAACGAAGTAATTAGAAAGATTTTTGAGTCCAATATTAAGAATTTTTAAATCTTATCTTTCTATAGGGATCATCTATCAAGTGAATAGGTATTTTCTATTTAAGGTTCTTCACCTGAAGTTAAGAGGAAAGAACTACAAATACAACTAACATAGATGTTATGGAGCAGAGCATAAATAATTTATGTATTATGTGAAAAAGCGTTTTTTTATAAGACCTCCCTTTCTATTTCTCTCTCATGGAGGAGCCGAATGAAATGAAATTTTCATGTTCGGTTCTGAATTAGAGGCGTTAATCAACGTCGACTATAACCCCTAGCCTTCCAAGCTAACGATGCGGGTTCGATTCCCGCTACCCGCTCATTCATATTTCTTATTCTTATTTCATTTTTCATGTCCATGTTACCTACCTATTCTTTCTCTTTCGTTCCCGAATCTCGTTGTGAATAGAGAAAAAATCATACTTTTTTATTCCCAATCGATAAAGTATTTCAAGGAATAATGAAAATAAAGCGTCCATCGTCTAATGGATAGGACAGAGGTCTTCTAAACCTTAGGTATAGGTTCAAATCCTATTGGACGTAATAATTCGTCGTTATGCTTTGTTAAATGTTGCAAAATGATTATTTAGCTCTTTTATACTATTTCGAGCATAATAAAAAGTTGGAGATTTTCTTGAATAGCTTCTTTTAAGAGATCTTCTGCTTGTTGCGTGAATGTCCCAGTAGAACGTATAATTTCTCCAAACTGGGGTTTATTTTTTACTAAATACTCGCGCAACTTAAGAATAAATTTTTTAACTTGTACGATCTCTAATACATCTAGATATCCATTCGTTCCGGTATAAATCATAGCTATTTGTTCTTCCACTGTCAAAGGATCTGATTGGGATTGCTTGAGCAACTCGCGTAATCGTTGACCTCTTGCCAATTGATCTTGCGTAGCTTTATCAAGATCAGAAGCGAATTGTGCAAAAGCTTCTAACTCTGCAAGTTGAGCTAATTCTAATTTTAATTTCCCAGCTACTTGTTTCATAGCTTTCATCTGAGCTGCGGATCCTACTCTAGATACGGAAAGACCCACATTAATGGCAGGTTGAATTCCTGCATTGAATAGATCAGCTGACAAGAAGATTTGTCCGTCGGTAATGGAAATGACGTTAGTGGGAATATAAGCTGAGACATCTCCAGCTTGAGTCTCAACTATTGGTAAAGCAGTCAAACTACCTCCACCTAACTGCGAATTTAATTTAGCTGCTCTTTCTAATAAGCGAGAATGTAAATAGAAAACATCTCCTGGATAAGCTTCCCGGCCAGGTGGTCTTCTTAATAGAAGAGACATTTGTCGATAAGCTTGTGCTTGTTTGGAAAGATCATCATAAATGATTAATGTATGTTGTTCTTTATACATAAAGTATTCGGCTAAAGCTGCTCCTGTATAAGGAGCAAGATATTGTAATGTAGCAGGAGAATCTGCAGTTTCCGCTACCACAATGGTATACTCCATTGCGCCACGTTCTTGGAACGTATTGACTACCTGAGCTACCGAAGAAGCTTTTTGACCAATAGCGACATAAACACATATTACATTCTGATTTTTTTGATTTATAATCGTATCTGTAGCTACTGCCGTCTTACCGGTCTGTCTGTCCCCAATAATCAATTCTCGCTGACCGCGTCCTATAGGGATCATAGAATCAATAGCAATAAGACCCGTTTGAAGAGGTTCATATACAGAACGTCGTGAAATAATACCTGGAGCGGGAGATTCGATCAATCGAGATTGGGAAGATGAGATCTTCCCCTTACCATCAATAGGTCGAGCTAGCGCATTTACAACTCGACCTAAATAAGCATCACTTACTGGTATCTGAGCAATTTTTCCCGTTGCTCTCACGGAACTACCCTCTTGTATCATCAAACCATCACCCATTAATACAGCTCCAACATTATCTGATTCTAGATTTAGGGCAATACCTACTGTACCATCTACAAATTCTACTAATTCCCCTGACATTACTTTATCAAGACCATGAATACGAGCAATGCCATCTCCTACTTGAAGTACAGTGCCAATATTAACAACCTTGACTTCGTTATTATATTGTTCAATCTGTTTACGTATCATACTACTGATTTCATCGGGTCGAATAGTTACCATTAACACTAGTTAATTCTCTTTTGAAAAATAAGACCTAGTATATATATATATAATATATATATATATATATATATATATATATATATGAATAGAAATTTTATATATATTATATGAATAGAAATTTTCATTGAAAAAAAAAAATCTATATATATATATATATAGATATATATATAGATTATATAACGTTAATCAGTTATGTTTTTCATGGCTAGGAGCAAGTCGATATTATGCTCGATCGTACGTAAATGTAACTCGCTATTCAGACGATTATTCAGAGTTCCTAGAGCTCTTTGGACAGCTTGGCGAGAAATTTGTTGTCGAACCTGTTCAATTACTCTTTGTTGTTCCAAGTGAACGGTTTCATTCTTTAAATTTTCTAATTGTTTCAAATTAACAGAAGCAACATTGATAAGATCCTCTTTTTCTTGTTCTATTTGAGAGTATCCATTTTCCCGAATTTCACGCGCTCGCATTTCTACTTCCCGTAAGCGAGCCCGGGCTTGCTCAAGCTGATTAGCAGCTCCTTTACATAATTCTTCAGAACTCTGAATAGTACTTACTATTTTCTGTTTACGGTTATCTAATAAATTACTTAATGAAAGTAGATTATCTATTCATAAGTTGAACGAATAATCTCTTCCCAAACCGAACACGAATCTTTCGATTCATTCGGCTTTCCCGCTCGGCTTTTTTACCAAGCCTACCCTTTTCGTTCATATTAATGTAAATAAAAAAAAAAAAAAAAAAATAAAAGATCAATCTATCAAAGACCGAAATCTACGAAGGGCTCTTTTGCCAAAAGGGGTTTTTTATTATCAACTGAGTTGTTGTTTTTTCTTTTCGTATTTTTTTTCTTGAATAAATTCGCTTTTGTGTAGGTCGTCGGTTCCGCATTTAAACCCCAAAAATTGTATTGGATGGGAGATTAGGACTATTTTTCAGTAGATAGATTGAATAATTCCATTGATATGAATGTTATATATCGAATTAACCTCCAACTATGTCTTTGAACCCATCTCATATTAGCACAGCGGTTGAAAGAGTACCAGTTTTGCTTGGACTTCAAGCAGTTTAGCTTTAACCATTCTAAAGATTTTCTCTTATTGGTTGGGATTGGTCAAAAATTTCCCAATCAATTACGAAATGCTATAGTTCTTCCATATTGATTTTTTGCCCTTTTAGAAGTAATTCGTTGAGATCATGCACTTTTCTATCTACAAAATGCAGTTGGTTGGATCCAGCTAGATTATTCAAATATACAACTCGCACACACTCCCTTTCCGAAATAGGTCAGTACACCAAGCACCACACTGAGATTTAGTATATTTGTTTCTAAAATATTGGTATTTAACCTGAAACCCTCAGCGGAGGATAAAAAAATTAGGGAAATGAAAGAATCAGTTACATTTTTCATACGCTCTCCCCTCATAGATAAGGATACTTTTACAAAGTTTTTTCTCCGACTCGATTCATTATGGATAAACAGATTTCGAGTACTTAGTAAGTCCCAAGTCCCGCATAACGATAAATAAGGATATAATAAAAAAAACTTTGCTCAATCTATCTACTTCTCCGAGTGTCGCAAGTCTTTCTGACCAAAACAAGTGACGTATAAGTACATTATTTTGGATCAGCCCCTCCCCTATTGGCTGAACAAGAAAATTGATAAAGGGGGGGTCCTTAAAATCAATCCCGAAGGATACGGATTTTAGTCTCCGAGATTAAACAAATGGATTAGCAAATAAAAGTGCTAGAGCTACAACTAATCCATAAATAGTTAAAGCTTCCATAAAAGCTAAACTTAGCAGTAAGGTACCTCGTATTTTACCCTCCGCCTCCGGTTGTCTCGCAATACCTTCAACAGCTTGTCCCGCAGCAGTGCCTTGACCAATGCCAGGTCCAATAGAAGCAAGGCCTACGGATAATCCAGCAGCAATAACGGAAGCAGCAGAAATCAAAGGATTCATGGTAATCTCCTCTTAGATTAATAAATGGTGGATAATATGATAGTTTTCTCTATTGATTTGATTGTTCACGTTCAACTAGAGAACAATTTCTTTTCTTTGAAAACAACTCAATTTTGATTCGACGAAATGGTATTAAAAAATTATTTGATAATACAAAATAGGTAAATCCTCTACCCTTATATTATATTCTTTTTTAGATGAAATATTCTATCTCTAATTCTTTAGAGATAGAATATATAAACAAACTATGTACATAAAACGTATGTATCCCTTCGAGTCATTGCTCGAAACCGGGATACACACATAGTTTACTAAACTAATTCCCATTAGTAAACCTATTAATCTTATTAATGTAGATATGAATCTACAAATATGATCTATTCTATCTATCGATTTTATCGACGGGTGAGGTGATCCTTAATCTTTCTACTAAGATCTTAGAGATTCAGTATTTTCATTTATGACTATAATTAAGGGGGAATCAAAATGGAAAGAACATTTAACGTTTTATAAATGAGCAAATTTTTATTATTAATTTGAATTAAAAGACTAAGTCCAATTAATTAAATTAATGATGACCCTCCATGGATTCTCCTATATAAGCTGCGGCTAGAGTTGCAAAGATTAGAGCTTGAATGCCACTTGTAAATAATCCTAGAAACATTACAGGTATAGGTACCACTAAAGGTACTAAGGAAACAAGAACGGCAACTACCAATTCGTCAGCTAATATATTTCCAAAAAGTCGAAAACTAAGTGATAGAGGTTTCGTAAAATCTTCTAATATGTTAATCGGTAAAAGTATTGGGGTTGGTTGAATATATTTACCAAAATAGCCTAAACCCCTCTTTGTAAGACCTGCATAAAAATAAGCTACTGATGTGAGCAAAGCTAGAGCTACTGTAGTATTAATATCATTTGTAGGCGCGGCTAATTCCCCATGAGGTAATTGAAAAATTCCCCAGGGGAAAAGAGCACCTGCCCAATTAGAAACAAAGATAAATAGAAACATGGTTCCTATAAAAGAAACCCAAGGACCATATTCTTCTTCGCCAATCTGAGTTCTAGCCAAGTCCCGAACAAATTCGAGAACATATTCCACAAAATTTTGAGCTCCGTTTGGAACAATTTGTGGGTCTTGAACAGCTAGAGTAGCTGAACTTAATAATACAGCAATTACAATCCAGGAAGTTATAAGTACCTGTGCATGAACTTGGAACCCCCCTATTTGCCAATAAAAATGCTGACCTACTTCCACACCGGATATCTCATAGAAAAAATTCAGCGTGTTAATAGGAAATTGTACAATATTCATATTACCCTTTCTATATAAAGATGAATTAAAAAAAAAAAAAAAAATGATTTTGGTTCAATGACCGATTCCTCAATTATTTCACTATCATCAGTCAGGCTACGAAATAAAATAATGAAATGATTATTTCATTGATTAAGAAGATTTCTGTATTTCTAGACAAATATATCTTAATCTATTCTATAAGATTTGGGAATAGTAGCTAACTTAGTTTTAGCTTCTCTTTTTTTTGTTTATTCACTTTTTATAGAATTACAATGCTCTACCCGTGCGAATTGCTAAAATTAATTTATTTAGGATCAGTCGGATTGGTCCTCTACCATCATCATTGGCTGGGATTGGGATATCCACGAGATCCGGGTCACAATCTGTATCAACTAAGCAAATTGTGGGAATACCCAAAGTTCTACATTCCCGAATAGCAGTATATTCTCCTTTTTGATCGAGAATTATTACAATATCGGGCAATTTTTTCATGTATCTAATACCTCCCAGATCTTCCTGTAATTTGTTCAATTCTCTCCTGAGTATTGCTGCTTCTTTCTTCGTAAATTGATCAAATCCTCCCGTATTTTTTTTTTTCATTAAATTTTTTAATTTTTCAAGTCTTGCTTCTGTAGTAAACCAATTAGTTAACATACCCGCGAGCCATTTTTTATTTACATAATGACATCGAGCTGCTAAAGCAGCTAATTTAGCTGCATCAGCTGTTTGATGTTTTGTACCAACTATCATAAATTGTTTTCCTCTTTTTGCTCCATCAAACACAAAATCACAGGCTTCTGATAAAAAACGAGCGGTATAAGTCAAATTTATAATATGACTATTTTGACGTTCTTTAAAAATGTAAGGTGCCATTTTAGGATTCCATTTTTTTGTCTCATGACCAAAATGAACTCCTACTTTTACCATCTCTTTCAAATTGATGTTCCAATTTTTTTTCGTCATTTTCTTTTTTTGCTTTTTAATATGAACTGGAATATCTACATTCCAATGGAATGGGTTAGATTGCTTGCCGTAGCGTACTTGGTACAAGTATTCATTTGATTTTTTATTTCTTTTTATACAATAAAGCAAATTGTTAGGTTTCTTTCTTTATAAATGACTTTTTTACTACTTCTACTCGTTTTGATTTTTTCTTTATTTTGACTCTTTTTTTTAGAACTTGAACTTTTTTTTTTTGTTTTTGCAATAAAACTTTCAAGAAAAAATCTTTCACTTTTATTATAAATATACTTTTCTTACTCATTCTCGGATCTATTTTACTCCGTTTTTTCAAAGGGTTGAATCCAGTACCAACAGGTATCATTTTCCCGAGAATAACATTTTCCTTCAAGCCCTTCAACCAATCAATGCGACCTTGAAGAGCAGATTTCGCTAAGACCCGAGCAGTTTCCTGAAAACTCGCTTCCGATAGAAAACTTTGAGTATTCAGAGATGCGTTTGTCATTCCCAATAAAATGGTTCGATAGTTTATTCTTTTTTCGAGAGCACGATCCATTCTTTGTGCTTGTGATAATCCAATGAGTTCTCCGGGTAAAAAAATACTATTTAGTCCATTTTCAAAATTTTTATTTTCGGACTTTTCGACATCTACAACTAAAACTTTCGATGTAATTTGGCGCACAATAATTTCTATATGCTTATCAGAAATTTGTACCCCCTGGGATCGATAAATCTTTTGAATTTCATTGACCAACTGATTCTGACTATCCTCCATAGTTATTCTAACACTGGTGAATGACCCCCAAAAGTTTCCAAAAAATATTGCCAGGTGTCTGTTCAATTCTTTAAATTTTTTTTTTCGATTTTTCGATATTAAAGTATTCGAGCGGGCTTCTGATAATTGTTCAACTTTAGGAAGACCTTGAATTATATCATCGGATTTTAATCTTTCGTATGACATGGTGATTAATGTATCTCCTTCGTAAAGAATTTTCCCATAATAACTATTATGAGTTGCTCCTCGAGTACCCAAATAGGGTTTAGCTAATCTAATGATAAAAGATTCCTCACGAACAACTACAATTTGACCAGATCCTTGGAGTTGTTTATCTTCGAATATCCATATACTTTTGCAAAAAAATTGTCCAAGGCTGACTACTGGAAATGTTTTTTCAAAAAAATTGGATAGGGAAAAGTACAAATTAAAATTGAAAAGAATATTTCTGCATGAATCAAATTTATAAATTTCCCTCTTTTCGTCCATAAAATAGCATTTAGCTACTTGAAAAGTATTCGAGTCATTGTTAGAAATTGAACGTTCATTTAGTAATACTTTTTTATAAGTCATCAAACGACAGTATGGAAAACGATTAGCAATACTATGTAAATAACCCAGGAGACCTGACAATGCCACTTTTTTATTTGCATCCGACTTTTTTACTGTATTTAAGCTTTTTAAATCATTAAACAAAACGATTTGAAAAAAATCAGAAGTAGACAGAATAATAAAAGATTGATCTTTTTTATTCTCATTAGGTACTGAACGAATAGTTCCCTTACTAAGTAATTTACTTTGATCATTCGAAAAAAAAGAATTAGTGTGACCTAATTTGTTATGAAACAAAAATGGAGAACTTGCCATATTAAAAAAAGGGTATTTCAGCAAGCTAATTTGAATCATATTGATAATGATCTTATTTGTTCTTACTGAAATGAGAGAAGCATAAGCCTTTTTTATTTTTAATCTGGACCTTCCGTCTAATTGATTTTCAAGAAAATTCCTTTCTTTTTCAATCGAATAACCCCCGAGAATATTCCCATATTTTATCATTTTTGAACGAGGGTCATTCAAAAAAGCAAAAATGTTGTTATTTTCATTTTTATAGAAAATATATTCTATAGGCATTCTAAGAATTAAATGAGGACAAGGGATTCTTCGCTTCCCCAATTGTTTATCACACCATAATGGTACGATGAGTTCGTTTTTTATCCTCATATTGTTGGTATTTTCAAAAAGAATGGTGCAATCGATAGAGTCTTGATGTTCGTTAGCTATGGTTCGATCAATTTCGAGATAATTGAAGATTTTTTTCCCTTTTTCAAAACAGTTTGAGTCAACTGATTCGTGTTTCACCTGATCCACTGAATAATTCGAAAGTGATTTATGTTTGTAAAGAAGAAGTTCTGTAATATCCACTTGATCTTGATCTTTATGAAAAGTGGATTCATATATCCCTCCCGATAATACCCATAAATGAGTTGTCTTTTCTATTAAATTAGACGGCATAGGGATATTCCAGTGCATTTCTCCTGTCAGGCCAGAATATATAGATTTCTTTACTTTCTCTTTAAAGGGGGGTTTTTTTGCACGAATCTCAGCAATTATTTGTTCCGATTCCACGAGTTGATTATTCTGAATGAATAGCAAGCTTTCTGGCGGAATCGTTAAGTTTTGTACTTCATATTGATTATCGATAGTAACGTCTAAACTATTATGACATATATAAGCAGGGTGCCCATGACGGGTGCGGGTAGGAAAAACGAAATTTTCGTTGAATTCCATTTTTCCGGTGAACGGGGCTCGTATATGTTCTGCAATATCACCCGTAAATACCCCACCAGTATGAAAAGTCCTTAATGTTAGTTGAGTTCCCGGCTCTCCAATTGATTGGCCTGCAATAATACCAACTGCTTCTCCTAATTCAATTAAGTTACTATGAGTAGTATTTCGACCATAACATAATTGACAAATACAAGATATACTTTTGCAAGTAAAAGGGGTTCGTATATATATTGGTTGTATTTGGAAATAATAGAATTGATTGGCAAGTTTAATCCCAATATCTTCATTGCGCGTGGCAATACATCTTCCCTTTATATATACATCATCTGCTAATACGCGCCCAATGAGTGTTTGTAACACAAATTGATTTTTGATTGTTTCTTGATCTTGAATAAGATTTACAAAAAGACCTTGGATAGTACCACAATCTACTTTACGTACAACGAGGTGTTGTACTACTTCAACAAGTCTACGTGTGAGATATCCAGCATCTGCTGTTCGTATAGAAGTATCTACAACTCCTTTACGAGCACCGTAGCAGGAAATAATATATTCTGTTAAGGAAAGCCCTTCACGTAAATTTCCTTGAATGGGTAGATCGACAATTTTTCCTTGAGGATCTGACATTAATCCTCTCATACCTACTAATTGGTGAACTTGAGATATACTTCCTCTAGCTCCTGAAAAGGACATCATATGTACTGGATTAAGAGGATCAGTCATCTTAAAATTCGGATTCATTTCTCGTTTCAAATATTCACTGGTAGCATGCCATATCTCAATCAATTGACGTAATTTTTCCACTGCATGTACATTTCCATAATCATGATGTCTTTCCGAAGCAAACCCTTGTTGCTGCACATCTTGGATAAGCCATAGTTTAGCTGGTGTTGTTAAAAGATCATCAATTCCTAATGAAATAGCTGCATCGGTAGCTTGCTGGAAACCTAAAATCTTCAGTTGATCTAATACATGTGATGTATATGTCATTCCAAATTGATTTACGAATCTTTTAATAAGGTGCTTCATAACAAATTTATCCATCCCTTTATTAAAAAAGGGCACTTCAAAAGGAAAGGGTACTTTGAATTTAGGTTGTATCATAAGAATAAAATGGGTATTTTTAATTTAGGTTGTATCATAAGAATAAAATATCTCCATTTTGGATAAAATCTCCCCATTTTGGGTTGGGGAGTAGGAATCAGCAATGGGTTTAAGCTCCAAAGCTCCCTTAATCTTTATCTCTGCATCAATGAAAAGATCATAAGATTAATCACATTAAATTCTGAATAGTGACAGTTCTTGTCGGATATCATAAGTCCACAAGCCTTTTATAGCTTCTTCTATTTCTCGATTAAAACGAATACGACCAACGGTCGTTCGAATGTATTTATTAAGTATTTCCCCCACTCTACATTTTCTTATTCGAAAATGATCATAGATTTCGTAGAAGGTACCGAAAGATTCATATTGAACTTCGATAGGAAGTTCTCGATTTACTGAATTAATAATAGAGGTATCTATATCTCTCCTCCATCGGAGCCATAAAGGACTGTCTAAATCAATTTGTTTTTGTTCATAAGCTTTTAGCGCATCATCATAGCTATAAAACGAAGGTGAGACGATCTTCTTTTTTGAATTATTCGGGTGGTATCTATTTTCATAAATGCCCTGGTTTTTTTGAATAGTTGATCTATAAAGTCCTAGAAGCATATCTTGAGTCGGTACACAAATAGGGTCTCCTATAGTTGGAGAGATAAGATTGAGATGAGAAAACATAAGTAAACGAGCTTCTACTTGAGCTTCCATAGATAAAGGTACGTGGACAGCCATCTGATCTCCGTCAAAGTCTGCATTAAATCCTGCACAAACCAATGGGTGTAACCGAATGGCACGTTCTTTTATTAAAATGGGTAGAAATGCTTGTATTCCTAATCTGTGTAAGGTGGGTGCTCGATTTAACAATATGGGATGTCTTTGGATAGTCTGTTTAAGTACGTTCCATATAATAGGTTTCCTATCTCGAATTAAAAATTTAGCAGTTCTTAGATTGGGAGCAATCTGTCGTTCAACTAGATCACGAATTAAAAATGCTTGAAAAAGTTCTATTGCGATTTCTCGGGGTAATCCACATTGATACAATGAGAGATGGGGACCTACCACAATAACAGAACGACCTGAATAATCGACCCGTTTTCCAAGTAAACTTTCACGAAATCTTCCTTCTTTCCCTTGGAGAAAATCTGAGAACGATTTATAAGGTCTATCCTTACTATCTTTCACCGGTTGCGCACCTATACTGTTATCAAGAAGTGTATCTACAGCTTTTTGGACTAATTTCTTTTGATCAAACAATAAATTTGGTATTAGAAATGCACGAGTCCATTCTATGGATTCTAAAAGATTATTATTTCGACGGATAACTTTTAGATAAAGTTCATTGAGATCCGAAGTAATCACTCCACCTTCATTTAATTTATACATTGGCCTCAGGTCGGGAGGAAGAACTGGTAATAGGCATAAAACCATCCATTCTGGTTCTACATTTGTTTGAATAAAATATTGAGCAAATTTCATCCGTCGAACTAGGCGATCCTTTCTTCTTTGAAGTGAAAGAAGTTTTTTCTTGATACTATTATATAGTTTTTTCAAAGGAGAGTCTTGATTCAAAAATTGGGTTTGTGTCTCCCCCGACAAAAATAATATAGATATTTTCGTATCTATTTCCTTCCATTCTATATATGAATGATCTATAATCATTTGCAGATCTAGACCAGCTAATTGTTCTTTGATAGCTTTTCCTCCAGTGGCAATTTCTCGATCTTGAAATAGCGCAAAATCCCAAGAGAGATAAGAAGCAATATCTTTTGCCCAAGATTTAGACTCATATTCACGAAGTTCTCCCTGAAATCGCAATAAAGTTGGCTTGTTAACTGTGGGCCTAGTAATAAAAACATTTGGATAGGTTTTTACAATCTTTTTTCCCCCCCCTTCAGAATCGGACATGAAAGTTTCCTCTCATCCGGCTCAAGTAACTATACCCAAATGGAAAGTGATTATGTATCATTATGCAAAAAATGTTTTTTGCTCTCTGATACAGACAATGTTTCCCGACGGTTTTCGTCCCCAAGTGATAAAACTAAATAGTTACTCTTTGCTCAAGTGCCAAGTGAATTCGATTATTGGTTTACAATTCGTATTATGACATAAATATGTAATTAATGAGCAGTCTTCTCCCTTTTGAACGATACATTTCTTTGTGAAAGACCTTTCATTTATTGTGAAATTCATATGGGATTTACTTGTCTCTATCTCTTTATTAATTGATCCTGTAGGTTTCTGTTTTACTTCGATGGTTACAATACTATTTGAAGCATATGTGCGATGAATAGACTCCTATAACCATATTTTCTCTTTGGTCTAGAATAAAAATAAAACAGATTTTTGATTCGATTCCATTTTTTTTTCTGTTTCTAATAAAAGAAGTATTTTTACGAAGTCCAATTAGCAATTTCAATTAATATACAAGATATTAACCCTAGATTCATTCCTCTTTATCAACATAGTTCTAATTCTGAGCTTCATGCCCCTCTTGCCGAGGGACGTGTCAGAGCTAAGGGCATCCCAATTAGATTGAATAGGATGACAGTTCCTATGGATCTGTATAATCGGAGCTTGTGATCAAGTCACACATCGCAGTATACTGGGTCTTCTAATTCTTTACGAGTTTTATCTAATAGATTCGCGATATAACTGGGACGTCGTTTGAAATACCAAATATGAACAACTGGACATGCCAGTTTAATGTATCCCATTCGATATCTTCGAATTCGAGGATCAATAACAAGTTCAACTCCACATTGAGTACAAAAATTGGAATCGTAGTTTTCCTTCTCATTTTCTATCATTGGAGGTTTTACACAAGCACAAACTCCCCTTTTCTTAGGTCCAAATATCCTTTCACAAAGTAATCCATCTCTTATTGGTTTATAAGTTCTATAATCTAAAATCTGTTCTGCAGTCACTTGTCCGACTCTTTCTCCATTAGGTAATATTCTTTCAGACCAAGCGAGAATCTGCTCGGGAGAAACTAATCCAATTTGAAGTTGTTCGTGTTTATTCTGGTCATTCATAAAAAATAAATTTTGATTCATTTTGATCAAACTTCCTTCTTATCTATCTGAAAGTCTATCTCAGATAGAATAGTATGATTCAATTCTAGAGCTAAAGATCGTAGTTCTCGACTGAGCAATCGGAAAGATTCTGTAAAAGTGGTAGGTTTCGGCATTGGTTCTCCGTTGAAAATGGCACCAAATATTTTTTCACGAGTGTCCATATGATCAGATTTTAAAGTAAGTATCTCGTGTAAAATATAAGCAACACCAAAACCTTCTAGAGCCCAAACTTCCATTTCTCCTACTCGTTGTCCTCCTCTGGAGGATTTTCCTTTTAGAGGTTGTTGTGTAACCAACGCATAAGGTCCACGGGAACGTGCATGAATTTTGTCGTCAACTTGATGGCACAATTTCGATATATAAGCTATTCCTATTGTAACAGGTTGTTCAAAAACCTTTCCTGTTCTTCCATCAATTAATCTATGTTTTCCAGGATTATCAGTTTCAAATACCCATGGATTAGCTGTTTGCTCGCTAGCTTTATAAAGCTCAGAAAACACTAGTTTTCTAGAAGCTTCTCGCTCGTACCTTTCGTCAAAAGGTGGAAGTCTATAATGTTTGTTCATTAGTTTTCCTGCTAAACCAAGTAAACATTCAAAGATCTGTCCTACATTCATTCGTGAAGGTACCCCTAATGGATTTAATACCATGTCCACTGGTGTTCCATTTTGTAAATAAGGCATATCTTGCCTGGGCAAAATTTTTGAAATAATACCTTTATTACCATGCCTTCCCGCTACTTTATCACCCACTTGTATTTTACGTTTTTGTAAAATATATACATGAACTTTTTCTATAATATCGCCGAGATAATCGTCTTCCTCCTCCTCGAACTCCTGAAAGCATCTCACATCGATAACTCGACCTTTTACACCTTTAGGGACTCTAAAACAATTTTCTTTTCCAGTAGGTGCCTTAATATCAAATAAAGCTTGTAATAATTTTCCTTCTGGAGTATTTATTAGTGAGTCTTCTTCTGCTTCCAGTATTAATTTACCTACTAATATATCACCTGTTTCTATCCAAGATCCTATCATTACAATGCCGTTTTCGTCCAGATGACGGAGTAAGTAAGCATTTAAATGAGGTATTTCTCTAGTTATTACTTCAGGGCCCTGGTCCGTAAAATAAACTCCAATTTCGTATCTTACGATCTGAAAAGAAGTAAAAATGTCTTCATATACCAGACGTTCACTAATAAGTATTGCATCTTCAAAATTGTATCCTTCCCATGGCATATAGGCCACTAAAATGTTTTTTCCCAAAGAAAGTTCTCCCCCTGCTGTAGCTGCACTGTCTGCTATAATTTGTCCCCTCTTTACATATTCCCCTTGGCGAACTCGGGGTTTTTGATGCATACAAGTATCACTATTAGAACGTTGATATAGAATCAATTCTGTTTCTATATTGTCTCGAGCAACAGATGAAGTTATGATTATATTTTCACCATCAATATACTTGATTTTTCCCCCTTGCTTGGCTATAGCTACACTTCCTGAATCTAGAGCTACTTGACCCTCCAATCCAGTTCCAACAATACACTTCTCAGGTTGAACAAGTGGAAGTGCTTGACGCTGCATATTAGAACCCATTAAAGCACGATTCGCATCATTATGTTCAATAAAAGGAATAAGGCAAACTCCAACGGAAAAATATTGGGAAGGGAAAATACTTCTGAAATGAATTTGGTCCCATGCAAAAAATAAAAATTCTTGTTGAAATCGAGCTGCAGTCAATTGTTCCTCTGGAACCCCTTGATTTAATGCCAGAGAATTTCCTATAGCTATCCGATAGTATTCATCTTCTCCCGGTAATAGATAAACCATATGGTCTTTGTTCGATCTCTCAGATAGCCTATAGAATGGACTTTGTAAAGAGCCGTAATGACCAAGCGTTGCATAAATAGATAACGATCCAATAAGCCCAACATTTATTCCTTCGGATGTCGTAATCGGACAAATACGTCCATAATGACTAGGATGAATATCCCGTGTACGAAAAGTAGACGTTCGACTTGTCAATCCTCCAGGGCCCAAAGAGCTCACTTTTCGACTATGAACTATTTCTGCCAACGGATTAGTTTGATCCAAAAATTGTGATAAGGGATGTAACCCAAAAAAATTATGAAAAGTATCCGTTAATGAAATGAAAGTTTCCAATTTAATAAGAGTTATTCTCTTTTTAGCATTGATTGATACAGGTAATATAGTTTTTTCAACTGCTTCTCTGAAATCATATAGAGCTAATCGTAATTGCTCTTGTAATAAATCTGCTACAGAACGAATATATCGATTTTGTAAGTGATCTATATCATCGGGTGTACCTGCTCCAAATTGCACTTTGATAAGGTAATCCACAGCAGCCAATATATCGTGCGGTAATAATAAAATTTCGTTCTCGGGTATATCAAGACTTAGTTTTTTATTCAGATTTCGTCGACCAATCTTTCCTAATAAACATTTCGTTCGAAAAAATGTTGTTACTTTTTCATATATAGACTCAAAATCCAATTCTTCTTCTTCTTCTTCTTCTTCTTCTTCTTCTTCTTCTTCTTCTTCTTCTTCTTCTTCTTCTTCTTCTTCTTCTTCTCCTTCTTCTTCTCCTTCTTCTTCTCCTTCTTCTTCATTTTCGTCACTTATGTAAAGTTTTTTATAAAGTTTCAAAATAGCTTTCCGCTTCCCGCCATACCAATCGTACTTGTATGTATAATACTCCTTTGAATATTGGAAAAATGCTTTAACATTTTTATAGTTAAAAATATCTTCGGAATTTAGACCCATAGCCAATAAAAAAAGTAAAACAGATATTTTTTTTTTTTTTATACGAATCCATATCTTTTCTTTTTTTTTATTAAGCTCTAATCTTGATCTTCCTCCCCAATCTGAAATTATTGTGCCAATCCAGATAATGTTTCCCGACGGTTTTCGTTCCCAAGTGTAATAAATACCGGGACTTCTTACTATTTGATTGACCACGACTCTGTAATTTCCAGTTATTACAAAAGTTCCTTTAGAATTCATCAAAGGAATATCTCCCAGATATAAGATCTGGTCCTGTATTTCACAAGTTTTCTTAGTTTTCTTAATCAATCTTGCTGGTACATATAATTGACAGTTATATGTAAGAGACATATATACAGCATCTCTCTCTTTAATGAAAGGTTCTGTTAGTTTATATTCAGAACCAAAAAGAATAATTTTTATCTTTTTATTTGAGCTTTCAATTTTTGAAAAGTTATTGATTTCTTCTATTAAGCCTTGATTGATAAAACGAAAAAATCCTTCAAGTTGTATTTTACCAAATTGGGGAATTGTAAATATTCCTTTATTTTCTTCTAATCGCATTGAATGTTTGCTATCCTATATTTACTATAGTAAATTTTATATTTCGATATTGTATTCCCCATTAATCTAGACGAATAAATTCGACAAAAAATTGACATGTTTTGTTCACTATATCAAAAAAAAAAGTAAAAAACAAAAAAAGAAGCTATTTTGCTTTTATTATTAAAATATGATATATGACGTAAATATTTCTATAGTTGTAAATTCTCTAGTTATTGACAGACAAAAGTGGATTTAGTATACTAATTGGGTACTCTAAATTCCTATTCTATACTAGAGGCAGGAACTTAAATTCCTAACCGATATTAATAGGTTATAGGTTCCATTTCAATAAGATAATTGAAAATCAATCCCTCTTTTTTCCTATTGGAAAAGTCTAAATCCCCTATTAGACCTGGGGACTATAAATTGGTTATACGGCATATCCGAGTGATAAACAGGAATACGTGAAATACCTTACATATCATCTCCGATAAATAAAGCAAAATATCTTTTTCCCTTAGGATAAACTAGATATGGGGATGGCGACATAGCCAAGTGGTAAGGCAGGGGACTGCAAATCCTCGATCCCCAGTTCAAATCTGGGTGTCGCCTTGGTAGTCTAAACAAATAGAAAAGTCTCTATTTGTATCCATGTCTTTTGGAGACAACTTGTGTAGCTTCAGGTGCTATTGCTAATATAGCAAATAAAATTCAATTTTTTCGTTAATGTCTGATCTGATAGGTAGTTTCTAGTAATTAGTTACAAGAAAAAATTTTGAGAAGCCTCTACTATCGGCTCATCCTTTCAGAATAGGAAGGTAGAAGATTCCCACTTTGCACTATTTTGAATAGTTCCATTATCATCAAGAATCAATAATGATATTATTTTTTTTACTTTTTTTTCAGTTTTTATAAAGAGGGGGATTCGTATGGATATAGTCGGTATCGCTTGGGCTGCTCTAATGGTAGTTTTTACTTTTTCTCTTTCACTCGTAGTATGGGGTAGAAGTGGAATTTAATAGAATTTGAATAGTCCTTCTGTTTTTAATCGTTCTGTTAAAAACAAATAAACAATGATTATTACGATGATTAAATCATTACTATCATTAATTATTTATCTATCGTTAAATTATCAACGAGATGATTAATCAATATCAAATTGATCATGTTAGAAATAAAATTCTACTTCATATTTTCTAAATATGAAGTAGAATTTTATATAGCGAACCATACTATTTTTAACTATACATCTGTTAAAGCATATGGAGCATTATTGCTCTGTCTTTTCCATATAAATTTTTTGCCTTTACGATTTACAATTTTGTATATTACTATTCCATAGTAAACAATGCGTATTCGTATTATAAATATTTTTGAAAATATTATTCAAATCAAAATAACACCTATGTTTTTATTTACATCAATTTTTCCAGAGATATGTAAGAAATTATGTCTAGTTCCCACGAGACAAATTAGAATTTAGATCTACTTATCCAAAATCTGTATATAAGTGGTACAAACGACAATTTTTTTCTTTTGTAACTACTTCTTTTCAAAAAAAATCTACTGACCGCTATTACTTTTTTATAGTTACGATTTAGACTAATTCTAGATTCTAAGTAATCACTCTAGTTCACTTTGAGGCTTCGTTTGTGCGTAAATGACGATTAGAAAAGCAGTGGGCACTGCAATGAATAATAGAATAGCAATAAATGCAACGTTATTTACTTCCATGATTGATTTTCGCTTCGTTTTAAAATAACTCGAGATTTGATCTCATAGAGTATCTCTTTTTTTTTTTTTTACAAAAAAAATTTCATTCATGTTTGTCTCAATCAAATCTTTTTTTTTATGTTAATGCCTATTATATATTAGAACAGGATCTATCTATATAGAGATAGATGGTTTTGATGATCCTAGAAATAGTCAAAAACCAAAAAGGATCTAGTAAAAAATTGATGAGCAAACAAAAATATAAGAGATGAACGCAGAGCGTAAATCTATACACGGTATTCTTCCTAACACAGATCTATCTTACTACGATACCCTTTTTTTTTTTTCTTTCTCAAGGAAAAAAAGATTGCGAATCTAATAGCGAATCCACACACAAAATGTGTAAAAAAAGATGTCAAATCTATTCTACTCTATTTTCCTTTTTTGCTCTTGTTTGGGGTAGGAATCGCTCAAACAATTGTTCAATTTATTGAATCGGGACTGACGGGGCTCGAACCCGCAACTTCCGTCTTGACAGGGCGGTACTCTAACCAATTGAACTACAATCCCACTAGGTACAGTTTATTGACTAAACTGTCATAAAAAAAACTGTGCGTGCCGGGTCGTATTTTTTAAAACTTTTCTCTTTCAAATTTATATATCAAAAGTATCTGTTCGTTCCGATTCTTTCTCTATACAGTATAGGATTATAGGGTAGGGGATTCAAAAACCAATTACCTTTCTTATCTGATAGATAAATATCTATCTCAATCTATCAAGTTGGTATTGGGCCGAGCTGGATTTGAACCAGCGTAGGCATATTGCCAACGAATTTACAGTCCGTCCCCATTAGCCACTCGGGCATCGACCCAGGAAAAAATGGGAAGTTGATTATAGTACCTAATTAGGTACTATAATGACTTTCCTAGCCTACCTAGTACCCCTAGGGGAAATCGAATCCCCGTTGCCTCCTTGAAAGAGAGATGTCCTGGGCCACTAGACGATAGGGGCCTACTTATTGTTATAATATTCAAATCCCTAGGAATTTGTCAATATAAAAGAATCTTTCTTCATATTTCATTATTGAATATTCTTCTTGTGTTGTCAGGATCGACAATATAACTATATTCAATTAATTGAATTCTATTATTGACCCCATTATTTGGAATCTATCGAATATGTAATAGACTTCTCCATTGGTAATGAAATTCTCCATTGGTAATGAAATGGTCAAAAGCCCTTTTAACTCAGGGGTAGAGTAACGCCATGGTAAGGCGTAAGTCATCGGTTCAAGCCCGATAAAGGGCTCTTGCTTGCAATAAAGCCCAGTTGTTATTTTTAACATTTATTTGATTAAGACAAAAAAGCTGCAATATACCTTTTTTTGTTATAACGGAATAGAACATGCTAATATAATTGAGGGCAACTAACATATATAATTTTTTTTTAGATAGAACTTTTTTTCTTGTATCTCGCTACTAATAAGACGAGGAATAGTATAAGATTAGGCATAATATACTTCACTTTCATATTTTTCATTGAACAATTACTAATTTCAATTAGTACGTATTACTTTAAAACTATAATAAAAATGAGAAGTAAGTGAACCTAACCCATTGACTTATTAATAATAGAACTTATTCTTATATTGAAAATTGAGGTAGATTTTGAAAGTGAACCTTCAATCAATTGAAATTATTCAAATACTCTCATATTTGGTTGTTAATTGGATATTCTGTCGAATGATTTTTTTCTTTCCAAAAAAATGGATATGTAAGTCTGAATTCTAGATGGAAGTATTTTCCTTTTATCTTTAAAAGCATAATTCGATTATGATGTACCAAACATTCTTACTATGTTTGTACAAGACATTTTATCTCGGTCATTCTACCAGTGGAAAATAGATTGGAATTGAGAAAAAAAAAGATAAGAAAAAAATGAAATAGAAACAACTTCGAATTATCATGCATTTACTATATATAAGATAATTCGGTTTCAATATAAAACCCGTGCCAATAAAGAATCTTCGAAACCCGATTTATTGAAAGGGATGATGGATGAAAAATTGTCCATAAATATTTCAATATAAAACAGTGTATACCCTTTGATTCTATCGAATAGGGTGTTCGGAAAAGGTTGAAATAGTTAAATAGGAGGATTACTATGACTATAGCCCTTGGAAAGTCTTCCAAAGAGGAACAAACTTTATTTGATATTATGGATGACTGGCTACGCAGAGACCGTTTTGTTTTTGTGGGTTGGTCCGGTTTATTGCTTTTTCCTTGTGCTTATTTTGCACTAGGCGGATGGTTCACGGGCACAACTTTTGTGACTTCGTGGTATACTCACGGATTGGCCAGTTCCTATTTGGAAGGTTGTAATTTTTTAACTGCTGCAGTTTCTACGCCTGCTAATAGTTTGGCACATTCTTTGCTGCTATTATGGGGTCCTGAAGCACAAGGAGATTTTACTCGCTGGTGTCAATTAGGTGGTCTATGGACTTTCGTTGCTCTTCATGGTGCTTTTGGTCTAATAGGCTTTATGTTACGCCAATTTGAACTTGCTCGATCTGTGCAATTACGACCTTATAATGCAATTGCGTTCTCTGCTCCGATTGCTGTTTTTGTTTCCGTATTCTTGATCTATCCATTAGGTCAGTCTGGTTGGTTTTTTGCGCCTAGTTTTGGCGTAGCAGCTATTTTCCGATTTATCCTCTTTTTTCAAGGTTTTCATAATTGGACCTTGAATCCATTTCATATGATGGGAGTTGCCGGAGTATTGGGTGCTGCTCTTCTATGTGCTATTCACGGTGCTACCGTAGAAAATACTTTATTTGAAGACGGTGATGGTGCAAATACATTCCGTGCTTTTAACCCAACTCAAGCCGAAGAGACTTATTCTATGGTCACTGCGAATCGTTTCTGGTCCCAAATTTTTGGGGTTGCTTTTTCCAATAAACGTTGGTTACATTTCTTCATGTTATTTGTGCCGGTGACCGGTTTATGGATGAGTGCCATTGGAGTAGTTGGCCTAGCTCTAAACTTACGTGCTTATGATTTTGTTTCCCAGGAGATTCGTGCAGCAGAAGATCCTGAATTTGAGACTTTTTATACAAAAAATATTCTTTTGAACGAAGGTATTCGTGCTTGGATGGCGGCTCAGGATCAGCCTCATGAAAATCTTATATTCCCTGAGGAGGTTCTACCCCGTGGAAACGCTCTTTAATGGAACTCTAACTTTAGCTGGTCGTGACCAAGAAACCACTGGTTTCGCTTGGTGGGCTGGTAATGCTCGACTTATTAATTTGTCAGGCAAATTACTTGGAGCTCATGTGGCTCATGCCGGATTAATTGTATTCTGGGCTGGAGCAATGAATTTATTTGAGGTGGCTCATTTTGTACCAGAAAAACCTATGTATGAACAAGGATTGATTTTACTTCCCCATCTAGCTACTCTAGGATGGGGAGTCGGTCCTGGTGGGGAAATTGTGGACACTTTTCCCTATTTTGTATCCGGGGTACTTCACTTAATTTCTTCTGCAGTTTTAGGCTTCGGTGGTATTTATCACGCACTAATTGGACCCGAAACTTTAGAAGAATCTTTTCCATTTTTTGGTTATGTATGGAAAGATAGGAACAAAATGACCACAATTTTAGGTATTCACCTAATCTTGCTAGGTGTTGGTGCTTTTCTCCTAGTGTTTAAGGCTTTGTATTTTGGTGGCATATATGATACCTGGGCTCCCGGCGGTGGAGATATAAGAAAAATTACGAACCTTACGCTTAACCCAAGTACTATATTTGGTTATTTACTAAAATCCCCTTTTGGAGGGGAGGGATGGATTGTTAGTGTGGACAATCTAGAAGATCTAATTGGAGGACATGTGTGGTTAGGTTCCATTTGTATCTTCGGTGGTATCTGGCACATCTTAACAAAACCTTTTGCGTGGGCTCGCCGTGCGTTTGTATGGTCCGGAGAAGCTTACTTATCTTATAGTTTGGCAGCTCTCTCTGTCTTTGGTGTCATTGCTTGTTGTTTTGTTTGGTTTAACAATACAGCTTATCCCAGTGAATTCTATGGACCTACCGGCCCAGAGGCCTCTCAAGCACAAGCATTTACTTTTCTAGTTAGAGACCAGCGTCTTGGAGCTAGTGTGGGGTCTGCCCAAGGGCCCACTGGTTTAGGTAAATATCTTATGCGTTCTCCTACTGGAGAAATTATTTTTGGAGGGGAAACGATGCGTTTTTGGGATCTTCGTGCTCCCTGGTTGGAACCTTTAAGAGGTCCTAATGGTTTGGACCTGAGTAAGCTGAAAAAAGACATACAACCTTGGCAAGAACGACGTTCAGCAGAATATATGACTCATGCTCCTTTAGGTTCTTTAAATTCTGTGGGTGGTGTAGCTACCGAAATTAATGCGGTCAATTATGTCTCACCTCGAAGTTGGTTAGCCACTTCTCATTTTGTTCTAGGATTTTTCTTTTTCGTAGGTCATTTGTGGCATGCAGGAAGAGCTCGTGCAGCTGCAGCAGGATTTGAGAAAGGAATTGATCGTGATTTTGAACCTGTTCTTTCCATGACCCCTCTTAATTAAACCAGAGAAAAAACTATAAATATCTAATTTCTTTTTAGATATTATAGAGATAGTTATATCCTTTGCCATTATTCTTCCAACTGAATCCTTGTTGCTCGGCTATACTATATAATAGTATAGCCGAGCATTTTTTTTGGTACTGAACTAAGTTCTATCTAGGATTTTTTTTTCATAAGCTAGGTTCAATTGTTCGATCAACAAAAGGAGAGAGAGGGATTCGAACCCTCGATAGTTTTTAACTATACCGGTTTTCAAGACCAGAGCCATCAACCACTCGGCCATCTCTCCCCAATGAACATAACTCATTTTATCCCGACAGATAATATCTGTCTATAGGGCTAATAGTTATATATATATACTATATATTATATATAACTATATAACTATTATGATGATAAAAATAAAATTTGCTTATTCTTTCTTTATAACTCGAAATTCTAAAATTTCGATTCATTTATGATCAAATAAAAATCCGTAGTGCATTTTAATTAAAAAGACCGGATAGGGATCGAATGGTATAGCCTTTTGAATCTGTTGGAAGCTTTTAAGATTACAATCATGACTATTGCGTTCCAATCGTCTGTGTTTGCATTAATTGCAATTTCAATTCTACTAGTGATTGGTGTACCTGTCGCACTTGCCTCTCCTAATGGCTGGTCAAGTAAAAAAAATGTACTATTTTCAGGTGTATCATTATGGATTGGATTAGTCTTTTTAGTAGGTATTCTAAATTCTTTCATATCTTAAGATATATTGATCTTTTTATCCTTCCTCCCCCTGGGCCTAAATTAATTCATAAAGGAATTGAATTTACGAGAAATAAAAAACCAGGTAATGAAAGTGCTCAAGGGAGAGGTTATTATTAATATGATTGATAATTGATCAATAAGTCTATTGAAATAGAAAAATTGACCTCCATAGAATGGTAATATATGGGTATATATTATACCCATATAACGAGTCAAATGCGGGTATGGTTGAATGGTATAATTTCTCCTTGCCAAGGAGAAGATGCGGGTTCGATTCCCGCTACCCGCCTATCTGTAGAATAGAAAGTTATCGTATTGGTTTAGTCGTATTTGTATCGTATTTATACATACAGCCAAGATATATGAAATTTATTGTGTCTTTGCGGAGACGGGATTTGAACCCATGACTTCAAGGTTATGAGCCTTGCGAGCTACCAAACTGCTCTACTCCGCGTTATCCCTTCATATTAACCTTTCTTATAATACCATTAAAATGGGTACATCGAGCAATCCCTTGGGTATGCTATTCTCCCTCCCTTATATAGGGAGGGACTTTTCTATCATAACAATAACTTTAAATAATTCTTTTCTTTACCCTACCAACTCGATTTTGTTACCCCAGCCAACAAACATGCGTGAGCCATTTCACGAATTATATATCCGGATAATTCAAAGTCTCTATAATTGGCTCTGGGTCTTCCAGTCTTCAAGCAACGTCGGCGAAGACGTGTAGGTGCACTATTACGCGGTAGAGATTGTAATTTTCTATAAATTTCCAATTTTTCATCCAGTGATGAGACTTCGCTCATCTCTTTTTTCAAAGATTGGCGAAGCAAATTATATTTCCTTTCCAATCTTTGTTTCTTTTTCTCTCTTTGAATGAGACTTTTTCTTGCCATAAGGATTCAGCTACTTTATATAAAGAATATAGATCAAATTTGAGATGGAGAAGTATTACGTGGATTACTCCTTCTTTTTATACACAGAGATTAGATTTAAAAATCTAAAAACTGCGTATAAAAAGAATTAACCGAATTTACCTGATGTAGAGGCGATTAAGAAAGCTGCATAGGTGAATATATAGCCTACAGAAAAGTGAGCTAATCCAACTAATCGTGCTTGAACAATGGAAAGAGCTACCGGCTTATCTCTCCATCGAACTAAATTAGCCAGAGGTGTGCGTTCATGAGCCCATGCAAGAGTTTCAATCAGTTCTTGCCAATATCCACGCCAAGAAATAAGAAACATAAATCCAGTAGCCCAAACAAGATGTCCAAATAAGAACATCCACGCCCAAACAGATAAACTGTTCATACCAAAAGGATTGTATCCATTAATTAGTTGTGAAGAATTTAACCAAAGATAATCTCTTAACCACCCCATTAAATAAGTGGAAGACTCATTAAATTGAGCTACATTTCCCTGCCATAAGGTTATATGTTTCCAATGCCAATAGAAAGTAACCCATCCAATGGTATTCAACATCCAGAAAACTGCTAAATAAAAAGCATCCCAGGCCGAAATATCGCAAGTACCGCCCCGCCCCGGACCATCGCAAGGAAAACTATAACCAAATTCTTTCTTATCAGGCATTAGCTTAGAACCGCGCGCATCTAAAGCACCTTTTACTAAAATCAATGTAGTCGTATGCAAACCTAGAGCAATAGCATGATGAACCAAAAAGTCTCCGGGACCAATTGTTAAGAAGAGTGAATTTTTATTATCGTTAATAGCATTCAACCAACCGGGTAACCATAAGCTTTTTCCGGCATTGAATGCTGGATCATTTGCTGAAGATAAGAGCACATCAAAGCCATATAAGGCTTTACCATGAGCAGATTGTATCCATTGAGCAAATATAGGCTCAATCAAGATTTGCTTTTCTGGAGTACCAAAAGCGAGCATAACATCGTTATGAACATAAAGTCCCAAGGTATGAAAACCTAGGAATAAACTAACCCAACTCAAATGAGATATTATGGCTTCCTTATGCTCCAACATTCTCGCCAATACATTATCCTTATTTTGTTCTGGATTATAATCTCTAATGAGAAATATAGCTCCATGAGCAAATGCCCCCGTCATAATGAATCCGGCAATGTATTGATGATGAGTATACAAAGCAGCTTGAGTAGTAAAATCTTGTGCTATGAATGCATAGGCAGGCAAAGAATACATGTGTTGAGCTACTAAAGAAGTAACAACTCCCAAAGAAGCTAGAGCAAGACCTAATTGAAAGTGAAGAGAGTTATTGATTGTGTTGTAAAGACCCTTATGCCCGCGTCCTAATAAGCCTCCCGGAGGAACATGTGCTTCTAAAATATCTTTTATGCTGTGTCCAATCCCAAAGTTGGTTCTATACATATGACCAGCAATGAAAAACACAAATGCAATAGCTAAATGATGATGCGCGATATCAGTTAGCCACAAACTTTGAGTTTGTGGATGGAATCCCCCGAGAAGAGTTAGAATAGCAGTTCCCGCCCCTTTAGCGGTACCAAATAAATGACTGCTGGAATCAGGATTTTGAGCATAAAGATTCCACTGACCTGTAAAAAGTGGTTCCAACCCTTGGGGATGTGGTACTATATCTAAAAAATTATCCCACCTTATGTGCTCTCCTCTTGATTCAGGAATAGCCACATGAACTAAATGCCCCGTCCAAGCCAAAGAGCTGACTCCGAAGAGCCCTGATAAATGATGATTTAGACGAGACTCGGCATTTTTAAACCATGAAACACTTGGTTTCCATTGAGGTTGTAGATGCAACCAACCCGCTGTTAAAAAGAGAGCAGAAAGAAATAGCAAGAAAAGAGCTCCAATATAAAGATCTTCATTAGTGCGTAAACCAATTGTATACCACCACTGATAAACACCGGAATAAGCAATATTTACTGGACCGGGAGCACCTCCTCGGGTAAAGGCTTCTACGGCCGGTTGACCAAAATGAGGATCCCAAATTGCATGAGCAATAGGTCTTATATGTAAGGGGTCGTGGACCCATGCTTCGAAATTGCCTTGCCAAGCTACGTGGAACAAATTACCAGAGGTCCACAGAAAGATTATAGCTAACTGACCAAAGTGAGAAGCAAAAATCTTTTGATAAAGGCGCTCTTCGGTAATATCATCATGACTCTCAAAGTCATGTGCAGTAGCAATACCAAACCAAATACGACGAGTAGTTGGGTCCTGGGCCAAGCCTTGGCTGAACTTTGGAAATCTTGATGCCATAATGCTTTATCCTCCTAGCCATTATCCTACTGCAATAATTCTTGCTAGGAAGAACGCCCATGTTGTGGCAATTCCACCCAGAAGGTAATGAGCTACTCCTACAGCGCGTCCTTGAACAATACTCAAGGCTCTTGGCTGGATAGCAGGAGCAACTTTTAATTTATTATGGGCCCAAACAATAGATTCAATAAGTTCTTGCCAATATCCACGGCCACTAAATAGGAACATTAAACTAAAGGCCCAAACGAAATGAGCACCTAAGAATAAAAGACCATATGCAGATAATGAAGAACCGTAAGATTGGATTACTTGAGAAGCTTGTGCCCATAGAAAGTCACGGAGCCACCCGTTAATTGTAACGGAACTCTGCGCAAAGTTTCCTCCTGTAATATGAGTTACCACTCCCTGATCACTTATACTACCCCAAACATCGGACTGCATTTTCCAACTAAAATGAAATATTACTACCGAAATTGCATTGTACATCCAGAATAACCCTAAGAAGACATGATCCCAGGCAGATACTTGGCATGTTCCTCCTCTACCGGGCCCATCGCAAGGAAAACGAAAACCAAGATTCGCTTTATCGGGTATTAAACGAGAACTGCGAGCAAATAAAACACCTTTAAGTAATATTAATACAGTCACATGGATAGTAAATGCATGAATATGGTGCACTAAAAAATCCGCAGTTCCTAATGGAATAGGCAACAAGGCCACTTTGGCACCTACTGCTATCAAATCACCACCTCCCCAGGTTAAGCTGGTACTTGCTGTTGCATCAGGAGCTGTCAAACTGGGTGCTAAAGCATGAGTGTTTTGTATCCATTGAGCAAAGATAGGTTGTAATTGGATAGCAGTATCTGAAAACATATCTTTAGGACGTCCTAAAGCACTCATAGTATCATTATGAATATATAGACCAAAACTATGGAAACCTAAGAAAATACATACCCAGTTGAGGTGTGATACAATTGCATCACGATGTCTCAGAACACGGTCTAAAAGATTGTTGTACTGAGTAGTCGGATCATAGTCTCTTACCATAAAAATAGCTGCATGTGCAGCAGCGCCAACTATGAGAAATCCACCAATCCACATATGGTGCGTGAACAGAGATAGTTGGGTACCATAGTCAGTAGCTAGATATGGATAGGGAGGCATAGAATACATATGATGAGCTACGACAATAGTTAAAGACCCTAACATAGCTAGGTTAAGAGCTAATTGAGCATGCCATGAAGTAGTTAAGATCTCGTAAAGACCTCTATGTCCTTCCCCTGTAAATGGACCTTTATGAGCCTCCAAAATATCCTTGAGGTTATGACCAATAACCCAATTGGTTTTATACATATGACCAGCGATTATAAAAAGAACTGCAATAGCCAAATGGTGGTGTGCAGTATCGGTCAGCCACAGACCCCCCGTTACTGGGTTGAGTCCTCCACGAAAAGTCAAAAATTCTGAATATTTCGACCAATTCAGAGTGAAAAATGGGGTCAATCCCTCAGCGAAACTGGGATAAAGTTGAGCTAAAAGCTCACGATTTAAAATAAATTCATGAGGAAGCGGTATCTCTTTAGGGTCCACTCCAGCATCTAAGAGTTGATTAATAGGTAAAGAAACGTGTATTTGGTGTCCTGCCCAAGATAGAGAGCCAAGTCCTAGTAACCCTGCTAAATGGTGGTTCAACATGGATTCTACATCTTGGAACCAAGCCAATTTTGGAGCAGCTTTGTGATAATGGAACCAACCAGCAAAAAGCATTAACGCTGCAAAGATCAATGCACCAATTGCGGTGCAGTAAAGTTGCAATTCACTAGTTATTCCGGATGCTCGCCAAATTTGGAAGAACCCAGAGGTGATTTGTATTCCTCGAAAACCTCCACCCACATCTCCATTCAAAATTTCTTGGCCTACTATCGGCCAAACTACCTGAGCACTGGGTTTAATGTGAGTAGGATCGCCTAGCCATGCTTCATAATTGGAGAAACGAGCACCGTGAAAGTACATCCCACTTAGCCAAATCAATATGATGGCTAATTGACCAAAATGAGCACTAAATACTTTGCGAGAGATCTCTTCCAAATCATTGGTATGGCTATCAAAATCATGAGCATCAGCATGTAGGTTCCAGATCCAGGTGGTAGTATTGGGTCCCTTAGCTAGTGTCTTTGAGAAATGACCAGGTTTAGCCCATTTTTCAAATGAGGTTTTAACAGGATCCCTCTCCACTATGATCTTTACTTCTTCCGGTGAACGAATGGTCATTGAGTTCTCCTCTTTCCAGACGAGACATGAGAAAAAACCCGCCGAATTAAAAAAAAAAAATAAAAAATGACTATATATTCTAAACTCGTCCCTCTCTTTATTTATTTCCCAGTTTAGAACTGGAGCGACTATGATACGGAAGTCGATTTGAGGCAGATGTTCAAATTTATTATGACATATCCGATAGGTGCTTAATGGACCGTTACGAGATATAAAACTTTCTCGCCCAGTGGTAAGATATATAAATATGATACAATCATTATTTTCATATCCAGATTTATTTATCCATATCTCTGGACCCATATGTTATAGATCACTTTTATGATTCAAAAGAACTTTGAATTGATGAATATTAACTTTGAATTGATGAATATTAATTAATCTTTCATAAATTCTATTTAATGGACGATATTTACTCATATTAAAAATATTTTTTTAACAATCCATAGATTGTATTCTTTGTTCTATTTTCTATTTTTTCATAATGATTATGCAATAAGAGAAGCTAATTCGTTCGAATAGCATAATAAATTTCATCATCTTGATATAGGGGAGATTTTCATTCTCGAAAACGTCCTGTAATCTTTAACCGATTTTGTGCTTCGATATAATTGCTTGGAGCAAGTGCTATAGCTTGTTTCCAATATTCAGCAGCTTGATCAAACCAAGCTTCCGCAATTTCAGGATCTCCCTGTTGAATGGCCTGTTCTCCTCGGTCGGGATAGAGTAACTTCTAAAAGTTTTCTTCCCTTAGAACCGTACTTGAGAGTTTCCTACCTCATACGGCTCAATTAACTATTCTTTAGTCCTTGTACCCAAACTTCCAAAATAGGGTAGGTAAATACGTTCAGCTTAATCGAAAGAACAGAATGGGTCAATGACATGAGTTTCAAACTTCACTTTCGATAAATGATTAGGTTTTATCTTTTCTCCCACCGTAAAAAGATGAAGTATCAGAAATAAAGAGGTCTACTTCAGATTATCCAGATAAAAATCTTTTTAAGAGGTAACTATCTATGTTCTATATAGAAATTTTTGAAATAATACTTTCCTGGTAGGAAAGTATTACTTCACGTCTTTAGGATCTGATGCTACACCGCTGCTCAATAACCTAGTAAATCAACTCTACTACATAAATAGATTCCTTATTTTTGCCCATGAGCAGATTTGATCGTATCAGCCCGAACTTTCAATAATTGATCTTTATGGTGCTTTCTCCATCAATTGAATTGATTTTATTTTATCCATGGACTATCCAGGCTATATTTACCCATTCATATTTGGGCTCCTATGAGGGGTATTCTTTTGACTACAGCTGATAAAAAACCGTTGTTTTGGACGGTGCATATGTAGAAAGCCTCTTTTTTTTTTCGTACTAAACGAATTCATTCTATAGTACAGATAGCCGCACGTAATGACAGATCAAGGCCGTGTTATTAAGAGCTTGTGGTAAAGACGGGTTTCGTTCTAATGCCTGGAAATAATATTCTAAAGCCTTAGTATGTTCCCCATTACTTGTGTGGATAAGACCTATATTATACAATATATAACTTCGGTCATAGGGGTCAATTTCCGGTCGCATGGCTTCATAATAATTTTGTAAAGCTTCCGCATATTCCCCTTCGGATTGAGCTGACATTCGTTACGGTCGTTCATTCAATTGAAATGATCTCCGCTTCAAAACCGTACATGAGAATTGAACCTCATACGGCTCCTCCTTTTTTTACAGAATAAGGAAAGTAATCAATTCAATTCAATTGACAAGAAAAAAGATTTTCCTTATGATTATGAATTAGCAGGAACTAGTGTATTTCCAATGAATCTCTAGCTATCCTTCTTGCAAAGATTTTTTTATTATTTTCTAATAAATAATAAAGTATTTTAGCTTAGCACTACAAACATAACCTCTAACAATTTCTTTGTCCTTAACGCATTGTATTTTACGGGAATTATTCACTCCAACAGTCTCCGATGGTTCTAGCGGTATCCGAAATACAAACGAGATGGATGTTTGTTGCCTCAACCATTCTAACTAGCCCTTAATAAAAATAAAAAATGTATTATATATTCTTATTTTTTTATTATAACGAAGCATTTGTGTTGTCGATTTTAACGCGTAGTGCTTTTTCCCTTATGCACACCTATCATATAGATTTGACCATTAACATCTATGTAATAGATATAACCTTTCGCTTAATACTAGAATCTCAGAAGATCAAAGCATCTAAGGCTGCATAAATCGGGGATACACGACAGAAAGAATTGTTCTATTTCTAAAACTCACCTTCACTAAACGTCAGTTTTCACTTTTAATAAATAGAAAAAAAAGTAGAAAGAAAAAAAATCAAATCACACCATCTCTGTAATAGGTAAATGCCTTTTTCTCCCCTGAAGCCATTGGGATTATCTGCAATAATATATCCGCTACAATTGTGAAAGTCTTGTCGATAAAATTGTCATTTCTCTGAGATCTAGGCATAGTCAATTTATAAATTTGATAATTTCTTTCATTCCCCATACGGAAATGATTCCATGAACAAAATTATTTGCCAACGCACAATAGCATAATAAATTTCCTTACGATCGCAAATATGTAAACTGAATAAATAAAAATTGGGAATATTTGAAAGAGTTGATTAAATTGATAGCAATCAATAAAAAAAAATTGAGAAAATGTTTCTGTTTCACGCTCGGTTGCTCACGACCCCAACGATCAAACGAGTAAGTAAACGGCAAATTGGCATAAAATGAAAAAATGATGATTGATTGTGTTTGTGCATACTTATTATATAAGTATAGAATATATTGAGCATATCATTATGATAGAATTTGTGTCATTATGGTACAATTTGTAGCATTAATTGACTTACCGACCGAAGAATTATTCTTAATTAATTATAGGAAATTATTCTATAATGAAATTATTCTATAATAATTATAGAATCTATCAATAGATCTGGCTTAATTTCACAATTGGATCGGGCAATAAAAACCCTAATATTCTAAAAGAATAATATTAGATTGATGAAAGAAAATATCTTGAAATAAGAAGAAAAGCAACTTTGGTAAAATACTCTTCTGTCTGTCTTTATTCAAAAATACTTGACTTATGCAAAAGTCAGTTATCTCATTTTTGGGCATGAATTAGAAAAAAACTTGTTGTTTTCATTTTGTCGACAAATAAAGGTGTAGGAAAGATGGCTGAGCGGTTCAAGGCGTAGCATTGGAACTGCTATGTAGGCTTCTGTTTACCGGGGGTTCGAATCCCTCTCTTTCCGTATATTTGTATTCTTTTTTGCATCGTTTTATCATTAATCTAAACCCGATAGGATGGTTTCATTTTACCACAATCTCCTTCCATTTCGGGGTAGAGAAAAAAAGATTTAAAAAAATAAATATTTATTCAATGACAATGACATTGTCATGTAACATACAGAGGAACAGATGTGCAGAAATCCTTTCTCTTCATTCCCTTTAAATTGGGAATAATTTAAACTCGACGGGAATAGTATTCTACGACCAATAATTCATTAATGTTCAAACCGATACGATTATTATCTATTATTTTTTTGACTAATCCACTATACTGTGACTTTTGTTTAATCCGATTTAAATGGGGGGGCACCCTCATTTTATCCTTTTGAAAAATCTCTATATTTTTCTTCATTATATTTCTCAATCCTTGTTTCTCTTTTATAGAAATGAAATCTTGGGGTTTGCAACGATAACTTGGTATATCTACTATACGACCATTGACCAGGATATGCCTATGGTTGACTAATTGTCTGGCTTCAGGAATAGTAAGCGCCATACCCAATCGAAAAAGGATATTATCCAAGCGCATTTCCAGTAATTGTAATAGAACTTGACCTGTTGATCCCTTGGCTCTTCTAGCAATACGAACATATTGAAGTAATTGGCGCTCTGGAAGTCCATAATGAAAACGTAATCTTTGTTTTTCTTTTAGACGGACAGGATATTTAGAAGATTTAAGAGGTTTAGAATGTTTTTTTTTAATAGGTTTTTGAATTCTGTTGGGTGTTTTCTTACTTAGTCCTGGTAAAGTTTTGAGACGACTTATTATTTTTAAACGAGGTCCGCGATAACGGGACATAAAAAACTCCTTATTTCAAGAAATGACATAAATTAATGTTGGAAAGAGGAATAATATAAACAGCACGAATATTGGAATGATTTTATATACAGAGAGAGAAACAAACTATCTTCAATTTGAAAATAAAAATATTGTAGAGAGAAAAAAAAGATATGTTTCAATCATTGATTTCGTTTCTAGTTGAAACGAATCATGCCACGACAGACCTGGCGGACCGACGATACGAAAAGTAAGAGTCTTTTCCTTATTTCATAGATTTTAACGATCTATGGTTGATAATGGTAAGAAGTGGAAAGAATAAAAACGAGCCAGCTATCGGGATCGAACCGATGACCATCGCATTACAAGTGCGACGCTCTCACCTCTGAGCTAAGCAGGCTCATATGCATGCAGTATGTAGTCACATGCTTATTGGCTGAAAAGATCTCTTCGAAATCGCTAGAATTATAGCGAATCGAATTAGAATAATGCAATTCAGATTCAAATGAAACATTGCGTCAATTTATCTTAATGGATTATTATAAAATAATAATGGGGCGTGGCCAAGCGGTAAGGCAGCAGGTTTTGGTCCTGTTATTTCGAAGGTTCGAATCCTTCCGTCCCAGGTGGAACAGTATTATTGAATTGAAAAAAAAAAGACTTATAGAAGGGAAATATGATTTCGATAAGATTCTAAATAGAGAAAGGGATATTTTTGCGGTGTAGGATGGGACGATAACAACATTGCATCAAAAATGCAGAAAGAATATAATGCTCATGTAAATGAAATAATTGATGGGATGCAATTATTGTTTTATGATTTCGTTCTACAAGAAGGGGATATGGCGGAATCGGTAGACGCTACGGACTTCAATTTTTTGAGCCTTGGTATGGAAACTTACCAAGTGATAGCATCCAAATCCAGGGAACCCTGGGATATTTTGAATGGGCAATCCTGAGCCAAATCCGATTTCTAGAAACAATAGGTTCCTTTCCGAGAACGGGATAGGTGCAGAGACTCAACGGAAGCTATTCTAACGAATCAACATAATTTGGATTGGATACAATCCATTTTTTGAAGTAATAATTGTACGAGGATAAAGATAGAGCCCAATTCTACATGTCAATGTCAACAACAATGAAAATTGGAGTAGGAGGAAAATCCGTTGGTTTTATAGATCGTGAGGGTTCGAGTCCCTCTATCCCCAGGTTATCTGTTTTATTTTCGATTTGTTAAGTGTCTTAGAACATAAGAAGTTTTAATTGTATGATCAATGTCTGCTTCTCTTCTATATACATCTGTGTATATAACTGTATATAACATACACAAATAATACACAATATATATATTGTGTATTATTGTATTGTATTGTATAAATAATGTTTTTAGTTGTATCGTTGCTTCTACTCGTTCAAATGCTGTCTTTTACCCTTTTTGCTAGTTGACAGGAGTTTGGTTACTGTGCTAGTATGATGCACAGGGGAACAGCCGGGATAGCTCAGTTGGTAGAGCAGAGGACTGAAAATCCTTGTGTCACCAGTTCAAATCTGGTTTCTGGCATATACACTTTGTATAAGTATGAAAAAAGGATTAGTAGACCTTATTTAATATTGATTTCAAGATAAAATAAATAATATTGATTATTTACGAATAGTCATCAGTAATTCTATGTTATTGAATTAATAGGGAGTTCGTCCAAGTTATTTCAAAGGGGATAAAAACTACTTGAAATAACTCGAACTAGAGAGCAATTTTCTCTATTTCATTCGTATTAATATCTTCTCATAAAGATAGAAATAACTAGAAACTATTATATAGTTTCCAATTCCCCTGGAAGATTCTAAAAAAAAATGATTTTGATTAATAGAAAGATTTAGAAAAAATAGCTTCCACCTTAGCACTATATAAAAATAGGACTAGATCGGGGTAAAGACCAATACCTATGATTGGTAGAAAGAGACAGATCAAAATAAAAAGTTCGCGTGGTCCCGAATCTTTAAAATAAGGATTCGGGACATTAAAAACCTTATATCCATAAAACATTCGACGTAACATAGATAACAAATAAATGGGAGTTAATATCATTCCAATTGCCGCTATTGCAGTAATAATGATCCGAAAGGTCGAAGAATAATTATGGTTAGTAATTATGCCCAAAAATATCATAAATTCTGCTACAAAACCACTCATTCCTGGCAATGCAAGAGAAGCCATTGAAAAGCTACTGAACATAGTCAAAATTTTAGGAATTGATATAGCGATTCCTCCCATTTCATCAAGAAAAAGAGTACGTATCCTATCATAACTTGTTCCTACTAAGAAAAAAAGTGCAGCGCCAATTAATCCATGAGAAATCATTTGCAAAATGGCTCCATTGAGACCTGTATACGTCATGGAACCAATTCCTATAATTACAAAACCCATATGAGATATTGATGAATAGGCTATCCTTCTTTTCAAATTGCGTTGACCCATAGAAGTTAGAGCTGCATAGATAATTTGCACTGCTCCTATGATAATCAACCACGGCGAAAACAAAGAATGAGCATGAGGTAACAATTCCATATTGATCCGAATCAACCCATATCCTCCCATTTTCAAAAGAACTCCGGCCAAAAGCATACATGTACTATAATGTGCTTCCCCATGAGTATCCGGTAACCAGGTATGTAAAGGGAAGATTGGTAATTTTATTGCATAAGCGATCAAAAACCCTAAATATAATAGCATTTCAAGTGTGATGGGATAATCTTTTTTAGCTAATAATTCGAAATCGAATGCTGGTCCATGAGATCCATAGAGACCCATACTTAAAGCTCCCATTAAAATAAAAATGGAACCACCCGCAGTATACAAAAGAAATTTTGTGGCTGAATAGAGACGTCTTTTTCCCCCCCACATGGATAAAAGTAAGTACACAGGAATTAGTTCCAACTCCCACATGAGAAAGAAAAGAAGAATATCTCGAGAAGCAAATAATCCCAATTGTCCGCTGTACATTGCCAACATCAAGAAATAGAATAATCGCGGATTTCGAGTAACTGGCCAAGCAGCTAAAGTAGCTAAAGTAGTTATAAATCCCGTTAATAAAATAAGTCCAATGGAAAATCCATCAATTCCCAGTTTCCAATGAAAATGGATAAGGCTTATCCAGTTATAATCCTCTTCCAATTGGATTAATGAATTATCAAAATGATAATGATAACGGAATATATAGGTCATTAAAAGAAGATCTAATAAGCAAATACCTAGAGTATACCATCGAATCATTTTATTTCCTTTATGGGGAAATAAAGGGATTAATAACCCCGCAGATATGGGCAAAATAACAATTATTGTTAACCAAGGTAAATTACTCATAATGAAGAGAAAAGAGACTTTCTATATCAAAACCCATGCTTTCATTTTTGGGTCGAGTATGGGTTTTGATCAGTGAAAGAGGAAAAGGAGAATGAAAAATATGTATGGGATGAATCTAACTATTTTTCTTTTTTGATGGATCAGTAAGCTAGACCCATACTGCGCGTTGTTTCATGCCATAAATAAACACGTACACTTAAAAAATCCGTTGGACAAGCCGATTCACACCTCTTACAACCTACGCAGTCTTCTGTTCTTGGAGCAGAAGCAATTTGCTTAGCTTTACATCCTTCCCAAGGTATCATTTCTAATACATCTGTGGGACACGCTCGTACACACTGGGTACAACCAATACATGTATCATAAATTTTGACTGAATGTGCCATTGAATCTAAGAACTCCATTAGTAGAAAAAGTGTTTCATTGAAAAATATTTTTTTAATATATGGCCAGTGATGATATATTATGAATATCAAGCAAATCAATAATTGTATTATCGGTGATATAATGAATAGATTCGGATTCTATCTTTTTGCTTTATAAAACATTTTACCCAATCTGGTCTTAAACAGATCATTTGGATAATAAGTTAAATATGAATTATGCTCTTGATTGATCTTAGAAAAAATCTCTCTCTAAATAAAAGATTTAGATCTATTTTTAGGGAGACAAACCTAGTATCTATTTGAATAGAAATAGATATACAAATTTTTCATATGGAAGTAGATCTTTATTACCATTTTGACAAATTAAATTGATCGATACGAGTTGATTTTCTGTTACGATATATTGCTAGAACAATAGCTAATCCAATAGCTGCTTCAGCAGCAGCAATAGCTATAACAAAGATCGAAAAGATATCCCCCTTTACTTGCCTACTATCAAAAAAATATGAGAATGTTACTAGGTTTAAATTAACTGCATTGAGTATTAGCTCAAGACACATAAGTGCTTTAACCATGTTTCGACTTGTTACTAGCCCATAAATACCGATAGAGAATAAATAAGCACCTAAAAGAAGCGCATGTTCGAGCATAATAGAGGAATTCCTCATACCTTGATCTCTTCAGATACAAACAAAAGTGGTAGTTTCTAATTTACATGACACGATCTATGAAGATAAAACAGCGTATTTATGTCGCACGAGAGCTTTCATTTTCAAACTGTTTCTTCTCGACGAGCTATAGTAATGGCTCCTATAAGAGCAATTAGAAGAATTAGAGAAATAAGTTCGAATGGAAGGAAAAAATCAGTGGATAAATGAGCCCCAATACGTTGAATATTGTTTGTTAAATCTCGTTCTAACATTTGATCTGATTTTTGAGTCAGAGATATTCCGAACCATGATATGTTCAAGATAATAGTAATTAGTGAACAAAAAAGACTCGTACAAACTATTGAAGTAATGCTATCTCCGATAGTCCAGGGAGCGGCATAATTGGGATATTTTGGATTATTTATCAACATCACAGCAAATAGAATCAAAATATTAACGGCTCCTATGTAGATCAGGATTTGTGCAATAGCTACGAAATCCGCGTTCAGTATAATATAGAAAAAAGATATACAAATTAGAACTAACCCCAATGAAAGAGCGGAATAAATTATATTAGTAAGTAATACTACTCCTATACCTCCTAATAGAAGACTTAGCGTTAGAGGAGCCAACAAAAGAATATCAGATATAGATTCAGGTCGATTCATTATGTGTACAATAACTTTGAATATTATTTCCTCCCATTCACTAAATAAAAGCCCATTTACCTATATGCTATACTGGATTTGTAATTTCATTTGATATGGGCACTGATTAATTAATCTATAGCTCAATAATCGATTCCGATCAATCATACATCTGACATTATTAATGGAATGTCGATAGAATTATTTATTCCTGATTTGTAAAAAATGAGAAATATTTTGTTTTGTTTATTAGATACTCTTTAATCGGAGCTCAATCTGAATAATCGTAGAAATGATTTAATCATAAAATTTGTCCATAGTTTCTTCAGACATATTCAGTTAATTTAGCTCGGAATTGTTTGAATTGTTAAATCTTCAACAACGGATATTGGTAAACGTCCTAAAGCAATGTGATCATAATTTAATTCATGACGATCATAGGTCGAAAGTTCATATTCTTCAGTCATCGCTAAACAATTTGTGGGGCAATATTCTACACAATTTCCACAAAAGATACAAATTCCAAAATCAATACTATAATTTTCCAATCGTTTTTTCCCCATATCTATTCCGACTTTCCAATCCACAACAGGTAGATTGATCGGGCATACACGGACGCATACTTCACAAGCAATACATTTATCAAATTCAAAGTGGATCCTCCCGCGAAATCGTTCTGATGGGATCCATTTTTCATAGGGATATTGAATAGTAATAGGTAAACGATTCATGTGATATAAGGTAACCATAAAACCTTGCCCAATGTATCTCGCAGCCTGTATTGCTTGTTCACTATAATTCATAAACCCAGTTACCATGGAGAACATGTGTAAAATCTCCTCGAATAATCATAGAAATTTCTTTCTCTTCATAGATTTGATCTATCAAATTTGGATATATTGCAAAATTGATAAGAACCTCTTCACGAAGAAAAGAGAGTTAGTTATAATAAAATAAGTTGGAAAGAGGCTGTTAGTAAAAAATTACCCAAAGCAATAGGTAAAAGAAATTTCCACCCAAGATCCAATAATTGGTCCATTCTTATCCTAGGCAAGGTCCATCTTGCCGTGATAGAAATAAATAAGAACAGATAGGCTTTAGCTAATATAATTAGGATCCCGATTGTTATATTAACGACCCCGCTAATTCCAGAAATAGAATCCCATTCAAAATGTTCCAGAATGGGTATGAATGGAATTGATAAGTTCCACCCACCCAAGTAAAGAACTGTTACAAAGAATGAAGAAGCTAATAGATTTAGATAAGAAGCAACGTAAAATAAACCAAATTTGATACCCGAATATTCAGTTTGATAACCCGCTACCAATTCTTCTTCCGCTTCTGGTAAATCAAAGGGCAATCTTTCACATTCTGCCAGAGATGAGATGAAAAAAGCTAAAAACCCTATAGGTTGACGCCACAAATTCCATCCTAAAAAACCATATCTGCACTGTGCTTCAACTATATCAATTGTACTTGAACTATTCGATAATTATAGTCGACAGAAACATCACTGTTTTCATCTCTATTCCAAAACCGTACGTGAAACTTTCACTTCATACGGCTTCTCAATGGTCATTAAGAAATAAAGAACACAATAAAAAAAAGCATCAGATCATAAATTGAACCAATGAGATTCCGTCTGCTACAAATAATAGGAGCTTTTGAACCTATCTTAACCTTCAGTATTTTTTTTTGCGAGAGAAAGAAAACTGTGTTAAAGGATTACTTCGTTCTGGATAGCCATTTTTTTAAGTAGATAGAAACATATTGTAGATCGGGGTTCTGGGGAAGTACTACTTGATCATCCCTACCAATGTCAAGTCCTTATTGTTATCCCATTTCTATGGAAATATCTTTGGTCTAGATATCAGTTTCTTTTTTTTCACTAATCTTTTTTATATCTTGGTGTTTCTCACCATCTACCCTTGCTTGATTTTTAGTATATAATGACGGTAACTTCATACTTTTATACTTTGCCTCCCCGCTATTGGGTCCCAATGACTAATATATGAACTGGGGCACACAGTTTTCACTGATTGTGCATGCTCTCACTCTTGTACATGGGGGATGGGACTTAATCATCTTACTGCAAGATTTGTAAACTGTTTGATCTCACCCATATGACTATCTAGTTTTTTGATCGGAATATTCATCCCATTAACTTCTGTTTTTCCCTCTTTTTATAACTAAATAAAGGGAAAAATGAATCTCATATTACAACGAATCACACGTAGAGATATAGATAACACACATAAAGCTAAAGGAATTTCGTAACTAATAGCTTGAGCAGCAGCTCGGAGACCACCTAAAAAAGAATATTTATTATTGGATGCATATCCTGCTATAAGCAGTCCAAGGGGAGCAATACTTGAAATTGCAATCCAAAAAAAAACGCCTATACTAAGATCAATTAAAACAATGTGGCGACCAAAGGGAATTACTAAATAGCCTAAAAAAATAGGTATCACCACTACCGCTGGTCCAATACTAAATAACCAAATATCCCCCCTAGATGGGATAATATCCTCTTTTAGCAGTAGTTTTATTCCATCCGTCAAAGCTTGAATAATTCCCAAAGGACCGGCGTATTCAGGTCCAATGCGTTGTTGTATTCCCGCAGATATTTTTCTTTCGAGCCATACAATAACTAATACTCCTATCGTAATTCCCAATAGAAGTAGAATTATTTCAATTAGAATCCATATAAGACTATATATTTCTTTTGAAAATCCCAATCGAGAAAATAAATTGATAGCTTGTTCTTCGAGATCTGCTATATTAATCACCATTTTAACGATCAACCTCTCCCATAATGATATCTATACTACCCAAAGTCGTCATGATATCGGCTAATTTCATCCTTTTAACCAGTTGAGGAGGAATCTGCAAATTAATAAAACCAGGTGGTCGGATTTTCCATCTCCAGGGAAAAATGTTATCATCTCCTATAAAAAAAACTCCTAATTCCCCCTTGGGAGCTTCTACTCTCACGTAATGTTCTTGTTTTGATAACTCAAAAGTAGGGGAAGGTTTTTTACTGATAAATCGAGATTCAAAATCGTTCCATTTCGAATCTTTTCCCTTATTTAAACGTCGAACCTCTAAATTCTCATAGGGACCTCCCGGAATTATTTCTAGGGCCTGTCTAATTATTTTTATAGATTCTTTCATTTCTCCGATTCGAAGCAAATAACGAGCTAATGAATCTCCTTCTTTTTGCCATTGGATTTCCCAATCCAATTCATCATAACATTCATAATGATCCACTTTACGAAGATCCCATTGGATTCCGGAAGCTCGTAGCATGGGTCCTGATAAACTCCAATCTATTGCTTCTTCTCTACTAATAATGCCTACTCCCTCAACTCGTCTCAAAAAGATAGGATTGCGTGTAATAAGTCTTTCATATTCGGTCACTTTTGGAAAGAAATAATAGCAAAAATCGAAGCATTTATCTACCCAACCGTAGGGTAAATCTACAGCTACTCCTCCAATACGGAAATAATTATGCATCATTCGCATGCCCGTGGCAGCTTCAAATAAATCATATATCATTTCCCTCTCTCTTAAAATATAAAAGAAAGGAGTCTGCGCACCAATATCAGCCATGAAAGGTCCAAGCCATAACAAATGAGAAGCTATACGACTTAACTCTAGCATAATCATTCTAATATAGCTAGCCCTTTTAGGTATTTGAATATTTTCCAATTTTTCTGGTGCATTAACCGTTACCGCCTCTGTGAACATAGTAGCTAAATAATCCCATCGTGTTACATAGGGGAGATATTGAACAATTGTTCGGTTCTCAGCAATTTTTTCCATACCTCTATGTAAATAACCTAATATAGGTTCACAATCAATAACATCTTCACCATCTAGAGTAACAATAAGTCGAAGAACACCATGCATTGATGGATGATGAGGACCCATACTTACCATCATGAGGTCTTTCTCCCTAGCAACCATAATCATAACTCTTTCCCGGTTAAAAAAATCAATGAGAACAAAAAAAAAAGAATGACTCATTAGGATTCGGAATTTAATAAAACATAATTTTTGAAAATGAAAATTTCATTCAAATCAAAATTAACGCAGTCCACGAATATCTAATTGATCGATTAAACGTTTGTAACGAAGTCTATCTTTTTTGAACAGATAAATCAGAAGTCGTTTACGTTTACCCACAATTTTCCACAAACCTCTTTGGGACGAGTAGTCTCTTCCGTGCAGGTCCAAATGTTCAGTAAGTTTTTGAATTCGACTGGTTAAATAATATACTTGAGATTCAACAGATCCTCTTTGTTCTCTAGGAATCAAAGAGGGGCGAACAGACAAATTTTTGATCATAAAAAAATATTCCGAAGTTCAATATTATTTGATTAATTTAATTTAGAGTAAGAAAAAAGAATGAGATCCATTTCTTTTTGTTCATGGTCTATATATTTCTATGTTTCGATCGAATGAATTTCTCTTCGGCATAAATAAAATGCAACTTTCGTAGAATAAAGTTACCATACCAGCAAGATTTAATGTCAGAGTTTATCCGGGATTATGAAAAAGAATGATACACTCTCCTTTTCCATTGAGAAAGAAAAAAAGGGATGACGGAATGATTAATAAATTCCCATATTTAAGGTCAGAGAGAAGAGCTATAGTAGATTATAGAACCGTGTCCCTTAATTTTTCCAAGTACCTCCAAGAGACCCTAGAGATTCCCATTGCTCCTCTCTAGGGTCTTGGAGGGTGTACTATAGTTATACCACTTCCTCTAATTTATTCATTATTTTCGGAATCTTCTTCATCTACTAAGGGAGGAAGAAAACCCTTGGGCTTTTTTCCCATTAGTAGTTCTCTCGGTATGTTCGGTCTTGGTCCCGTTATTATCATCCCATCCTTCTCACCGAAGAAAAACTCTCTTAAAGAAGAATAACTCGTAACATAAGAAAGAGCTTTTCTTGCGTCCGAATTTGCTTTTTTCCTCCAAACCTTGTTACGATGCTGTTTTTTGGATTTAGAAGTGCGTTTTTTTGGTACAGCCATAATATTTTTATAGTTCGATTTTATTGATAAAAAATAGAAAATTTTTGAATATAATATATATATACATATACATATATATATATATATATATATATATTATATACTCTATATATATATATTTTTATTTGTAAACTTCTTATATATCTTTAAATTCAATTCTTATATATCTTTAAATTCAATTCATTGTTTATAGTTTAGTTCCATTTTATTGAGAAAAATATGATAGAATATTCTATCATATTTTTATTGCATTTTGGAACATTATTATAGACTATTCACTAATAATAAGAGATCCACGATACAAATTGATAACAATTAATCAATTCTTACATACACTTACATACATATATCGAATTTTGAGTAAATGAAAACTATGTCATTTTAACATATTCAATTATGTCTCATATTAATAATTCTAATTGGTTTCATTTTCTATTCAATTCTATTCTTAATACTACTATTAATCTACAATGAAAAATTGAATTAATCTACAATGAAAAATTGAATTCTAAATAAGAATGTGTGTGTACATAACTAATAGCTCAGTACCTAAACTGAAAAAGAGTTCCTTCTTGCTCATCTTACAAATATTTGATTAGTATCAGTATTGACCAATGCAAATCTTTTGCAGAAAAAAGATAAAAAAAGTAAAAATTAAATATGAAATCGATAGGATTGCATCCCATATTCTATCGTTCTTCTTTATTCATGATCTATCGTTTTTATTTTATTCTCTTCAGGGTCTAGTGGATTGGAAACCAAAAACGTGGAATATCAAAATATTGAGAATAATTATTGAATCTTCCTATGGAATTTATATACAAATATGCTCGGGTCGTGCCTTTCCTTCCGCTTTCAGCTTCTGTACCAATCGGATTAGGATCCTTTTTTTTTCCAGGAGCAACTAAGAGTGTTCGCCGTACATGGGCTCTTATTAGCATTTTTCTGTTAAGTGTAGCTATGTTTCTTTCTTTCAATTTGTTCTTGCAACAGATTACCGGTGGTCCCATCTATCGGTATTTCTGGTCCTGGGTTATTAATAATAAGTTTTCATTAGAGTTAGGCTATTTGATTGATCCACTTACTTCCATTATGTTAGTTTTAGTTACAACAGTTGGAACCATGGTTATGATCTACAGCGATACTTATATGTCGCACGATAAAACATATGTGAGGTTTTTTGCTTACCTTAATTTTTTCAATGCTTCTATGCTGGGGTTAGTTATTAGCCCTAATTTATTACAAATATATTTTTTTTGGGAATTAGTAGGAATGTGTTCCTATTTATTGATAGGTTTCTGGTTTACGCGACCCAGCGCGGCTAATGCTTGTCAAAAAGCGTTTATAACTAATCGTGCAGGGGATTTTGGACTCTTACTAGGAATTCTAGGTTTTTATTGGGTAACAGGTAGTTTTGAATTTCAATATTTGTTTGAAAAATTAAACGAATTGACTGCCGTTGATGGGGTTGGTTCGTTTTTTGTTACTTCGTGTGCTTTTCTCTTATTTTTAGGTCCAATAGCCAAATCTGCACAATTTCCACTTCATGTATGGTTACCTGATGCTATGGAAGGGCCTACTCCTATTTCAGCTCTTATACATGCCGCTACTATGGTAGCAGCAGGAATTTTTCTTGTAGCTCGATTGTTTCCTCTTTTTAAAGCTCTACCTTTAATAATGTATCTTATCTCTTGGATAGGTGGAATAACAGCTCTATTGGGAGCTACTATGGCTCTCGCTCAAAAAGATCTTAAAAGAGGCTTGGCTTATTCTACTATGTCTCAATTAGGTTACATGATGTTAGCTCTAGGGATAGATTCCTATCGAATCGCTCTGTTCCATTTGATTACACATGCTTATTCCAAGGCATTATTGTTCCTAGGATCCGGATCAGTCATCCATTCCATGGAACCCATTGTTGGATATTGCCCCAGTAAAAGTCAGAATATGGCTCTTATGGGTGGTTTGAGGAAATATATGCCAATTACGGGAATCACTTTTCTTTTGGGAACACTTTCTCTTTCTGGTATTCCACCTTTTGCTTGTTTTTGGTCTAAAGACCAAATTCTTAGTGATAGTAAGTTATATTCTCCCATTTTTGGGGGAATAACTTGGTTCACAGCAGGATTAACTGCCTTTTACATGTTTCGTATGTATTTACTTACTTTTGAAGGGGACTTCCGCGTAAATTTAGTTAATTCATATAACAACCATATTACACTATATTCGACTTCTATGTGGGGAGAGGAGGAATCCGGGATATCAAATAGAACGAGAGCGGATTCTATGTCGAATCAAATTATAGGAAGTAATAATTCCTTTTCCAAAGAAGCATTTAAAATTTCCAATAAGATGGAAGGATTGTACAAAAAGAACAGAGGTTTGGTTATCACTTATCCTTTCTTCTTCCATAAGGGGTCTTTTGCATATCCGAAAGAATCGGGCAAGACAATGCTATTTCCTTTAGTTGTATTGGGAATATTTACTCTGTTTATTGGATTGATAGGAGTTCCTTTTTTTCGAAGCGGAATGAGTTATGACATATTATCTCAATGGTTTACTTCATCGATGAC